ATAAATTATCGCTCTTTTTCTTTTCCTAACCGACAAAGACATGATTTAAATAAAAAGAATAAAAAATGGTTTGTTTCTATTCTTTTATTATTAGACAGTATGTAAGCATTAAGAAATTTGACCTAATTTTATAAAATTTTTATTTATTAAAATAGAGGTTAAAGGCAAAAGATAGCAAGAACCATAATAATAAAGAAATACACTTCATTTTACTCATGTAGCCTATTAAAAAAAAAAAGGAATAAAAATGTATTAAAACAACTATATACACTTTTATTTGAGCATCAGAGTTCTGGTTCTTAAATAAAGTTTAGACGCTGACAGGGGTTAAATATAAATATTAAAAAAAAAAGAAGAATTATGTATATAGTATTAAGAAAGCCATCATTAAGCTAAATAGTCCAGTAGCTTCCGCTAAGGCGAAACCTAAGATTGCGTAAGCGAATAATTGTGGTCTTAATTGAGGGTTTCTAGCTGTAGCTGTGATTAGACCAGAGAAAACGACTCCGATTCCAACTCCAGCTCCTGCTAAACCAATAGTGGCTAAACCTGCTCCAATGTATTTTGCTGCTGCTAACATTATAATGTTAAAATATTCTTTTTTGATCGCGTCTAAAATTAATATTAAAATTAATAACCTAGAAAAATTAAATAAAGCTTAAATACTTTATTTAAAGCCTTATTTTATTTTTTTATTTTTTTTTAATAAAAGTGTTTCATTGTTAAACCTGTATTAGTCAATGTGTGAGAAGCTAGCGGAGGAGTATTTTAAAATATATGACTAGTTGTAACTGTAAAACTAAAAGCACCTCTTTTATTTTTAAGAGTGATTCTAGAAGAATCAGTAAAGTTCACTTTTCCTCTGGCTAAACTACCAATTTGAAGAGATTGAATTGTAAATCTGGGTACGACTCTTTGTGTAATTAGACGTCCACCTAGTCTTACTTTAATACCGGATAAGTATGAAGGAACAATGCTCATATTTTTGTGTCTCACCATCTTAGTTGGATTACCAATAGTGGCTGTATATAGTAATTTCCGCATGATTTGTCTAAAGTCTTTAGTTTTACAACTTAGGCTTAAAACTTGTGCAAGAATGTTGCTTTCATGGTAAGGATATTTTAATCTCACTAAATCCAATATGACTGTTTTTTTAAACAATTTTTCTAAAGTAAAAATGAAATATTTAAATTTTTCTTTATTTAAAGAAACGATTGTAGAGACTGTTCTATTTCTTAATGTCTTCAGACTTTCTGCCGGATGACTGACTGGGCGACTAGGCCTGTCATTTTGGTTTTCAGATAAGGATTCCGCTAACATAGGTTCATTCAAATAGTTTGAGATTTCTCTTTCCCCTCCTAACGCCTTAAAGGCTGCGGAGTTAGAGGTATATAGGCTCATATTTTTATATTTTAATTCTTCAGCTTCAGGTTTGTTAATTTTAAGATTCTCTTCAAGGGGATTTACAGACATACCTGTCATTTTACTATTTTTATCTCGTTTTATATTGTGTAAATCTCTTAATAAAGACTCTAATTTATCGTCTTGCAGAGAGAATTTAGAAAAATCCAATTTTAACAGATCCAGTGATGTATTAAACTCATTAGATCTATAAAATTGAGAATCGGGAGTGTTTAAAGTACATCTCACGCCTTTTCCTGTGGTTAAAGGTATTAACCGGGAAATTTTATCGCTTAATCTTGAATTATTTTCTTTTTCTACCAAGCTCTCGTAACTATTGGAAAACTTATCTAAATTAGACTCTTCCTTAAGAGGAAGATTAACTGGTCCTAAAGTGAACCCTTTGAGTATTGAGATTGGGTTAGGTATACGTATAAAATCATTATCTTCTTTCCATTTAGCAATAAATAATTTCATTTTAAATTGTTCCATTTTTCTTTTAAAATTTCTTCTAAGAATGATTTCTTTATATAATTTTTCATCGTTTCTTATGTATTTGTGTAAAATTTTATGAATTTTTTGTTTTTTTTTTGAAGGTACTACATAATAAAACAACCGTATTTTTACTTTATCGGGAAAAACTTCTAATACAGGGACACTTATTAAACTTGAAAGAGTTTTAAAAAAAGATTTAAAATAATTATAAAGAGAATTTAAATCTACTTTCTTAATATTCTTATTAAAATTATAACTTATTAATTGAGAACCCGAAAAAAATTTATTGAAAGTATATTTTGACTTTATATTTTCTTTTTTTTCGTTCAAAAAAACGAATAAGAGTCTATCTCATAGATCTGGAGTATAAAAACCTAAACGAAGTAATTTGTGATATTTTCGGGACCAAATTTCTCTCCAATCTCCTTCACTTAAATTTGTTGTGTTTACACTTAATTTTCTAGTATTCTGAGATAGAGGGATTGATATTTTTTTACTTTCATTAGATTCAGATTGTTTCTTTACTAAATTTAATGGATTATCAGAAAACAGTGTTTCTCTTTTATTCCCAATAAGTTCTGGACTATTTATATTTATTTCTTTATCTATGTCATTTTTCTTATTATAATTCTGAATAGAAGATGTCTTAATTCCTTTATTATACTTATCTAAAAATAGCCAAATTTTATCTTTTCTTATATTATAGACTAGTTTATAATTTTTAGGTAAAAGGGGTATAATTAATAAAATAGATTTATTAATATTTGTTAGAGAATAGTGTACTTTAATATACTCATCTATATAACTTAAAAGATCTGAACTGGTATATAAGTGAAGTAATATTATTGCAATTAATATAAAACTGAAATATTTCAGTTGATTATTATAAGGATTTTTCATTTTTATATATAGAGTTATTTTTTTTTTTAGAATTTTACGATTAACTTTAGCTTTTATTTTTTTTTAATATCTGTAAGTAAGTTAATTTATAATCTGAAATTTTAATAATATTTTTAATATTTAGGGAAATTTAGCAGATTGTTTAGCAGATTGAAGAATCTTCATTAACTATTTAATTATTCACAAGACAAGTCTTTATATGTCAGTGTAGAAAGAGCTTACATGTAAAGAATAAAGTAAAGGGATAGACTTTGCAAAAGTTTAAGTGTTAAAAATTGTGTGTTATTAATTAAAATTGAAATAGAAGTTAACGAGTTTGATTGTAAACCAAAAGCTTATTTTGGTATTTTCTAGCTTATAGCCTGAGTTATAAGTAAGGATACCGTAGATTTAGAGTGACTACTAGTATCTAAATGATAACTCTTAAATTTGCGTGGAAATATGGAGAGTTCCCTTTATTTTTTTACCACATACTACGAAAATAGAAAATTTAAATAATCTGGAAATTTGACTAAGTTTAGTGAATTCACTATGTTTAGATAATATAAAAAAAGAATAGAAATAAAAAACTATCTTGTTTTAATCCTTTTTTTTATAGTAAAAGACTTTGGCTATTTTATATTACATACTCATTTTTTTAGAGAAGATTAGATTTAAAGAGTGTCTGGTAGGCCCGATTCGAACGAGCAAGATCTTACTCCCAAAGTAAGCAACAAACCAATTTGTTTGCTACCAGCGATAGGTCATAAAATGAAAAAAGACGATCTAAAAAAAAAATAAACTCAGTACCCTTATAGAATTAATTCTATTTTATAGAATTAATTATAACTCAATAGATTGAATTGAAAATATCAGAATATAATAAAAAAAAGGCTAACAGATTGATTAAAGTTCTTTAGCAATTAAAGGTTTTAGTTTAATAAGATTAAAAAAAAAAATGAAGTGAATATTCAGTATTCTTATTAAATATAATCGTCCATTTATCTAAAGATTTTTGCCAAAGATACATGTATTTTTTTTTTAGGTTTAGGATAGGACTACTGAAAATATCACGGACCTGGTGAGATTTGAACTCACGACCTATTTTAACAGGTTCTCGTTTTCAAGACGAGTGCATTCAACCGCTCTGCCACAGATCCTTTTTTTTTTAAGTGAGAATATGTATGCCTCACTTTATTCCTATTCAATTTTTTTATAATATAATTTAATAAAATGAATGGAGACTATTTACCCCATATTTTTTTTAGATATAGAGAGATTTTTATGTTGTGTTTTGTTTTTTAGCGATAAGGTTTAATCATTTAGTCAATCTTATTCTTAAATTTCTACTATGAAAACTAAAAATAATTATTATAGTATTTTTTTTAGAGACTCGACTTAACAAACAAAAAGGAGATTGAAACATAATTTAAAGGGGATAGATAAAAAATGTGTATTAAAAAACAATTTAATTTAAAAAACATGTGCAATTATTATTATTATTAGAAATAGGTACGAGGCGAAGTATACAGAAATCATTTGCAAGCTAGGCAAAGTAAATCACATTTTTAATAAATAATGTATCCCTCTCTCTCCAAACCAATAAAACCTTCAAAATTTAAAAGGCTCAATTTATATCCTTGAGAGGAGCTAGAAATATATTTAAATAATTTATCATGAGAATACTTTCTTTTTGACTAATGTTAGTATTAATTTTAAATATATATTGATCCCATTAAGTTTAAGGAAATTTTGGGAAATATTCATTTTTTTTTAGAAGAATTTAAAGATTAATAAATTAATATATCAACCCTACCTAGACCTAAGATATTGAATTTTATAAATTTGAAGGTTTTGGATGGAGGGAGGAATAGGTGAAATAAGCGAAAGATGCGTTATAAGATTAACAAGCTAACAGTCCTGAAAGACAAATAGGTTTTGAGAGAGGCGAGGAAAAATAGATTAAAAAGATTAAATAATTATTTAACTTATAAATATGGAAAGTTATAAAATAAATGCAATAGCCATCCTCTTAGAAATGAGACAAGGTTTAATACTATACTTTTAGTGCATTGGATTTTGTTCCTATTCTTACCTTACAAGAGGATTAAGAGGTGAAATATTTAAAAGGAATAAAGAGGGAGTGTTATTAAAATATAAACTATTCTATGCAGCTTCAGTTTTCGGTATTCATTTTATTCTTTTTTAGTCATTGTTTATTATTGGTCTGTTCAAAGATGTGAACGATATCCGGAGCACATGAAGTTAAAGTAGGTAGTGTTAGATCCGTTGCTAAATTAAAAAAAAAGAGATTTATTATATTTTTTAGCTTAATGAATTTTGTATACCCGCTATTTTTAATCATTATTCGGTAAAGTGATCTTATTGGGTAAAACAGACTATTAAAGGATTTAATTTCAGAGTTTGTCTTATTAGTATAAGAGAGACTAATCCTAAAAGTGAAGAATAAGATTTATTCAAAAGGACACGGATACCGAAAGACTTTAGATTGTTTTTTATAAATGAATATTGTATAATTTGATTTGTAGGGTTTTTACAAAATTAGATGAAATAAATCAAATTGAAAGACCTTTTTCAAGGATCGGTGAGGGATCTCTTGACTGAATTTCATATTATATTATATTTTAAATATAGCCAGAGGACCTAACCCATATAGGAGAGTTTTGTTTGGAGAGGGGAAATTAAAAGGCTAATAAGAGGGATAGAAATAGGTAGGGAAAGGATAGGAAGCTAAAAGGTAGGGAGAGGGGAAGGAAAGGAGGGCTTTCTTTATTTGTTAATGTAATTCAAGAGCATCTTTAATATAAGAAGCAGTCAGTAATATGAAAACATAACTTTGTATTATAGATACTGCTATTTCTAGTCCAATTAATGCTATAAATATAGAGTAAGGTACTAAAGTGAATAATGCTACAACAATACTACTACTAAACAATTGGTACAAGAAAGTGGAAAGTATTTTTAATAAAGTATGCCCTGCCGTCACATTCGCAAATAAACGAACCCCTAAAGAAAGGGCTCTAGCTAAATAAGAAGTTAATTCAATTAAAACAAGTAACGGTACTAATGCTAAAGGTGTACCAGAAGGGATAAAAAATGAAAAAAAATGTAAACCATGTTTAGCGAGTCCTATTAAAGTCACTCCAATAAATATAGTAAAGCTTAATCCTACAGATAATACTATAGAAGTTGTTATTGTAAAAGAATAAGGAGTGTTTCCAATTAAATTAGCAATAATTATAAAAAAGAACAATGAGTAAATAAAAGGTAAATAGATTTCATTTCGCAGTCCTATTTGTTCTCGCACGATAGCATTGATGCTTGCAAATGAACTTTCTAAAGCGATAGACCAGGTTGAAGGGATTAATTTAGTATCATTTAGCGTACTCCCATTTGTACCTTTAAAAGCTAAGTGTAAACCAATGACTAAAATGAAAACGATAAAAGAGTAAAGAGCTAAATTTGTTAGGCTAAGATTTAAATAACCGATAACAGGAGCATTTAAAGAAATTAAAGAAACTACTTCAAATTGTTCTAAAGGAGAGTATACAAACATTTTTGTTTTTTTTTTGGATCCTTATTTAAATCATAAAGCTCTCTTTTTTTAAGGAATAGTCACAAGGGAGGACTATTATTTTAAAAAAAAAACGGAGGGGTTAAGGGTTTAGAGCATAATCCCTAAACCCTTATTTAAAGCACAGTACTATAGTCACTATATAAGAAAATCCATCCTATCAAATACCCATTCTAAAAAAAAAAGACAAGAATCTTCACCTTTTCAATAAAGTGTGTCAACTTTTATTTACTAAATATTATTGGAGACGAGACCAAAAGGATTCTTATTATTCGATTTTTTTTATTGAGAAGATCTTTTTAATACTTTCTCTGTATTATTCATTTTAAATTTTAGATTGGTTAATGTGGCATATTTATTAAATCTTCTAATTCAAATACAGGGATTTAAAACGAAACCAGAAGGATAAATGGAGATTTTTTCTTATTCTCATTTAAGTGAGTCAAATAAACAATATCACTCATCCTAATCATCTATCTAAGGTAATAAGATATTAGGTAAGAATAGACTTATCACTCTCATGTTGGAATTGGATTTATGGTGTCGATTCTGTTTTATTCGGCCTTTTCATTGATTGTCTAAGATTTAGAACGTAGATAAATTAAAATGAGGCTCTTTTTAGTGTGATTTAAAAGGAGTGATTGCCTAGGAATATCCTTTTTTTAACACCTACACTTAAAACAAACCAGTAAGGGTTATGATATTAAGTCATCATGTTTCAAAGAATTCAAACTTTGCTAGTAACTTATAAAATCTATTATAAAGGAATTTATATAATAGAAAATAGAACCAGCTTATTATTTTATTTAATAATTATACTAGCCCACATACAAGGACTTTTAATTATTATACCATAGCTGTACCTATATAATTTTATTATTCGATTTGACAAAAGATATAAGGATTGAATATTATGTTTTATATAATAAATAAAAAGATTACAAAATAAAATCATTAACATTAAAAACTACATTTGGTTTTATAATTTAATTTAAAACTTTACTGATATCAGTTATTAATAAATGATGTTCGTGTTATAGTTATTTATTCTAATTTAAGAATTTATACCTCTTAAAAGTAAAAAATCAATCATTTTTTATTAAATGTATATATCTTTGGGCTTTTAATTGAAAGTCTTCACTTTATTGTGTCAATTTTACCAACTAAAGGATTTTTTAGATAATTTTAGATCTAGAATAACATCCTATTGGAATCGAACCAATAAACTGTTGCTTCGAAGGCAAACGCTGTACCAATTCAGCTAAAGATGTATTTAATTAAAATGAAGAGAAATGAGTATCCTGGAGAAAATATAAAATTCTAATCCTAATAATTCAAATGTGAAATCCAGATTTATTAATATTAGCATAGTAATTTTTATTACTTTAAATCGGGTTATAAAATAAGACTTAATCTTTATTTCACTATACAACAGAAAATATCATTTATTAGGGAGTACTCCAAGAGTCAAATCCCCAAAAGAGTAGTGTATATTTATATTTTTCACCTTTCACTTATATTTTTTTTTATGTTATTCATTATTATTTAATTTTTATATTTGGCTAATATCCTTTATATTCCTGAGTGACTATTAGATTAAAAAGTTAAATTGACTAGAAATCATTTATATTACTATCCCTCATATAACTTCCTCCATCCCTTCAAACTTTCACTAATAAAATGAAAGAAAAAAAAAAAAAAAACAACACAACACAAAATATTTCTTTCATTTTATTTTGGAGGCTGCCCATCACCGTCACCAGTTATATAACTTTTTCCATCATCATTCAAAATTTTCCGGACATAATGAGAAGGCACCTAATAATTAGGTTCATTTCAGGGAAAGAGGTTAGGCCCAAGGGAAAAGGTACGTGCCTAAAATTAAACACACTGTATCTTTTATATTTTAAGGATATAAAAATGTTTAAATAGTATATAGTATAGTTACGATTAAAGAGACTCGAACTCTTACAATCAAAAGATCATGAATTCCTAAGATTCACACGGCTACCAAATTTCGTCATAATCGCTAATACTCATAACATATCATATTTATTTAGTCATATTTTTTTTTAGTCATAGTCTTAGTCATAGTTTATTGTTGTATTAGTAATGACCTTTTTATGTATATATTCTAAATCTAGTTTAATTCCCTAATGCCATTAGTATAACAGATTTTAGAGGTAAAAGGTTTAAGTATGTTCAATTTAAGCAAAATATTAGTAGAGGCTAGTATTAATATTATTAAGTGAAGAGTGATGATTCCTGTTAATCCGTTTTTATTATGTAAAAGAATATAAGCTTAGAAATTAAAAGTAAACCTATAAATATTTTATTTATCTATTTCAATGAAGTGAAAAGTAATATATACCATAAAAAGAAATATTTAAGGGGTAGAGTAATCGAAACCCTGTCTGTAAAGTGTAAATTTACTGCTAAACCACTCAGCTAACCCCTTTGTTTAATCTGATTATAGTCTAAGATAGTAAAGTTAATCTAATAAATATAATAAATTTACCAGTACTCACTTTAAAAAAGTACTGTTCTGTTATTAAATAGCCTGAAAAAGAAATTAACCCAATCGCTAATACTCATGAATTAAAAAAAAAATATATGTCATATAAAAAAGGATAAAAATAAGAGAGTTATATATAATTCATGAATTAATACTAGTGAAAGTTTTAATAATTATTACTATTCCTTAAATTTTAATATTGAGCGGCTTAGCATTTTCTGCAATTCTGTATGTTTACTATATGAAGTAAAAGATTTTGATATTTTTTTTTTATTTTTTTTTATTAACAAAAAGAGAATCTAGATATAATTCATTTTTAAATTATTTGCATAGCATAAAAAGCTATTCTTTTTTAAACGTTAGCCCCTTTGCTACGACATAACTTTTAAAATATAAGACATTCAAATAAACATAAATCCAAATAAGGCTTCAAATAATGAATATTTTGTTAACATGAACATCAAAAGAGAGATTTAGGGCTCCCGACCTCACTACCTCTTATAACTCTCACCAATGTTAAGCCTCGCAATCCACACCTTAGGGTAGATAGTTTGGTAAGCGATAGTGAAAGTAGAAGCGGGTTAATAGAGAGGTTTAGGCTCCCTACTTTCAGTGAAACTTAAACCTTTGTTTAGGGGAAAAGCCAGAAGAGCTAGAAGGTGGAAAGAAAATTGTCAAATTAAAAAGAAAGATTTATATCGCTAGGATAAGAATTATTAGAGCTTATTTTAGGGAGGGTATGAAAAATTTTATCACCCAGGTTAAAACATTTTTTTACGGTTTTCTTTTTTATAAGAAAGAACAAGGAAACACCGGCTGATTTTAAGAAAAAAAACTTATTTTTCTTTTTCTTACCAAAGGAGAGCTAAAGGAGGCTTTGTGTGTTTTTATAAAAAACAAAAAATGTTTTAACGAAAGCGTTTAGCCAAAAGAATAATAATGGAGCAAGATGTATAGCTTAAAGGAGGTAGATGAATCCGTTACTTTATATTAGTGTTAAATCCATTAAATTCATAAAAAAATCATATGCAGACTATAGGGGATAAGAAAATCATATGCAGATTATAGAAGATAAAGAAGGGAGTTATCGGAATCCAGCCATTTATAATGATAATTAAAGAAAAGATCACTTTATTTTTTTATAATCGCTACCGAAGATACCCTAAAAGTAGACCATAGGGAGTAAGGTTTGTTATTTGGACGGGGGTTAAATGTATGTTTAATTTCCAGCAGCACCTTCCGGTACGGCTACCTTGCTATGACTTTTGAGATGTTATCCAAGTGAATTAAAAAAAGCTAATTAGCTTAACAAAAGATGTCTAGTAATAAGTTAAATTTTCCTTACCATATCTTAAACTGATTTATTAAAATGGGATGATGAGTTAAAAAAAGTGAAAGTGACAGAAAAACAAAAGAGATCACCAGCCTAGAGGCTAATACCTTTTGCGCTCTGCGCATATCATATGCATATGAGAGAGAGAAATCCGCTCAATTATTAGTCACAAATTACTTAAACAGTCTCTTGAAAAAGAGATAACTTCGCCCCTTTTTCCTCCTACCCAAACTTCTTCCCAGCGACAGACAGTTAGTTCATCACGGATTCCACATTCACCGTTGCGCCTAGTGATCAACGATTACTCGAAATTCCTTCTTCATGTCATCGAATTGCAGATGACAATTCGTTTGAAAAAGTTTATATTTTAACTTTCTTTTATGATTAGCTCTTCCTTATACCTGTTAAAACTCTGAAATTTGAAATTTCTTATTCACTAATAGGATGAATTATAAGCGATATATTTTAAGTTTTCAGGTGGGTTTGCGTCACTTTGTAAAAGTTTTTGCGGCACGTCTATAGCCCAGTTCATGAGAGCCATAACGACTTGTCTTAGCCCCAAATGAAACTCTATCAGAATCATTAGTAATTAAGTATAAATTAAAAACAGGGATTTCGTCCGTTAGCGGAATTAACCTCACTTCTCAAAATACGGACTGACGACAGCCATGCAACACCTGTAACTAGATAAATTTATTTTTTTAAATAAACAATCCCTTTCAAATCTCACTTTAATTAAAATCAGAAAGTTTGTTATACAAGAACTGGTAAGGTTTTACGCGGGGTATCGTATTAAATAACATGCTTCACTTCGTTTGCTCCGAAACCGACTAATTTTTTTGTTTTCAACTTTGCAATTGTACTCACAAGGCGGAATGGTTAACGTGTTAACCTCGCCACTAGCTCATTAGAACTAGCCACTACCATTCATCGTTGACAGAGAGGGATGCCAGGGTATCTAATCCTATTGTCGTTCCTCACCTTCGTTTATCAGCGTCAATCATTATTTGGAAAAGAGCCTTCGCTAATTAGAATTCCACATTGGTATCTACAGATATCAACCCTACTCCAAGTGTTCTCTCACGGTGACCTCTATCTGATTCTAGCTTTATTATTATTTTAAGCCGCCTACAAACCCTTTACGCCTGATCAAGATGATTAACGCTTGCGTCTCTGGCCTTACCGAGTCTTCTGGCACCAGACTTTGACAACACTAATAGTAAAGTAACATCATTATTTTTCCTTTACGTTATCACAAATGACACATTCGTGATTCCAGTTAGCTAGTTCACTCTGGCGAGCATTGACTAATATTCTCGACTGCTGGTAGAGTACTCTACTTGGGATATCTCATTCCCAATGTGGCCATATGATCTGTCAAACATGGCTATCGATCGTCGGCTTGGTAGGCTTTTACCCTATCAACTACCTAATCGAATTAAATAGAATTCTATAACAGAAAATTTCCTTTTTTTTATCTTCTATTTCTGAAGATTATAGTGTATCTTATTTAATATCCTCACCCCTACACTTTATTTAACGTGTGTTAAATAAAAATTTGCATGCCTTAAACTACTGGAAAGCGTTCAATCGGAACCAAAATTAAATTCTTGCTTATAATTAGAAAAAAAAATAAATTTCTTAAACTTTACAGGATTAAAAAAAAAAACAGTGAATCATAGTCTCTTATTTTTATAAATAAATAAAAGCTCAAAACCAGTTCTGTTGTCCATTATTCTAAGAAAAGAAAGTAAGAGTATTTATTATTATTATGTCGAATTTTATATGTTTAATACAATCTTTTAAATCTCTTTTATATTTATAAATTCATTTTTGTTATTCCAAAGTTTTTTATTTTTATTTTATTTTTTTTTATATTTTTTTAATACAATTTTTTAAATCTCTTTTATTTATTTTATTTAAACATCTTTTTATTTTCCTATTGAATTTAAAATTTATTATATTTTGAATTTAAAATTTATTATATTCTTAAATCTAAGATCTTATATTATAATGGAAACTGAGTTAGCTATCATTAGCTCGAATTTTTATGTATTCTTTTATTTTTTTTTTTACACGAAAGATAAGACTAAACGGCCATTTGATAGTGTCATTAAATTGAATAAAGTGAAGCTAATTTATTTATTGCACCCAATAGAAAGAATAAGTAGCCTTGTTAAAAAATATATTTTATGGTCAAATAACATCACATCTTTAATATAATATTATAAATTTAATAAATCGATCCATTATACTTACTGTTTTGTAGGGGAGAATAAAATAGTGTGTCTTTGCGGAATTTAAATGAAACCTGTTGGATTGCTATTTATTATAATTAAAACAGCAATATTTAAATTGGATTAAAATCTCTAATTAGAAACATTTTATAAAAACAAAAGATATCCTTAACTTTTGTCATTTTCCCCTTCTACTCCGTCACATAGGGACCCCTCACGATTAATAGAGGGAGATTGTGAAATTTGTATGGAAAAGGCGAAAAGACGAGAGATGCGAAAAGGATCAGCTCCTAAATTACTAAAAATAATCCTTGGATAAGGGTAACACTATCAACCATTTAAAATTTTTAATATAGTCAACTTTGATTTAGGATCTCACATTTTAAACACTTATGACCCCGAGGCGAAATAAGGTATTTTGGATATTTTAGCGAAATAGACGAATAGAAAGGAAGCATTTTAAACTGTAACCTAAAACCTAGCCAATTGTCATTAAATTAAAGATTATATAAATAAGAAATTTAGGATGAGAGTAAGAGTATAAAGTGAAATTTGTATCTTTTATTCAAATTGTGGTTAATTTACTTTTCTACTGCAAGATCAAATACACTATTTTCAAAAACCCCTACAACTGGTACAATTAATAAAAACCAAGCAAAATAAAATGCTGTAGAAATCTGTCCTATTTCAACAAAAGGAGGATTCGGGTGTTGACTACCTATCCACATTAGTATAAAGAAATTCACAATAAATAACCAATGAGCGAATTTCATAGCAGGTCTAAATTGGCTTCCTCTTACTCGAGATAAATCTGTGAAAGGTAAAATTAATAAAATTAATAATGATCCAAACATTGCTAAAACTCCAAGCAACTTATTAGGTATTGATCTTAAGATAGCATAGTACGGTAATAAATACCATTCAGGTACTATTGAAGGCGGTGTTTGCATAGGGTTAGCGGGTATATAGTTATCAGAGTGACCCATTATATTAGGATAAAAGCATACAATGATTGACAGTGCCAGTAAGAATAAGAAAATTGTAACAAGATCTTTGAAAGTGAAATAAGGATGCATTGTATATCTATCCCCGTTACCTGTTACACCATTAGGATTACTGGATCCATGTTCATGAAGAGCTAGTAAATGTCCAGCTGCTAAAGCTGCTAGTACAAAGGGTAATAGAAAATGAAGAGAAAAGAATCTATTTAATGTGGCATTTGAAACTGAAAAGCCCCCCCAGATAAGTTCCACTAAGTCTTTACCAAAAACTGGTACTGCACTTAATAAATTTGTAATAACGGTAGCACCCCATAAACTCATTTGACCATATGGTAAAACATAACCCAAAAATGCTGTAGCCATCATAAGTACTAAAATGATGACTCCAATTGACCATAACAACCCTCTGGGTTCTCTATAAGAACTATAATATAATCCTCTAGCAATGTGAGCGTACACAAAAATGAAAAAAAAGGATGCAGTATTAGCATGTACATATCTTAATGCCCAACCTGCATTTACATCTCTCATAATATGTTCTACAGAGCTAAAAGCAAAGTCAACATGTGGTTGGTAGTGCATTGCTAAGAAAACACCAGTTAAAATTTGTAAAATTAAACAAGTTCCAAGTAAAGAACCAAAATTCCATAAATAAGAAATATTGGCAGGTTGAGGAGAGTCCACTAAGTAAGAATTTAATAATCTTAATATTACATGACCTTTTAATAATCGCATTAAAACAAATTTATCTTTTTTTTTTACTAATCTATTTATAAAAATTAATTAAACTCTCTTTTTATTTTATAAGGATATGTTTCCTCTGGAAAGAGTGACACAATTGAAATAATCTAAATTAACTAGAGCTTCAAAAGTCTAAAACATATAAAAAACTTTTAAATTTTCTGGAGATCTTTTCCTATGTTAATGGAGCCTAGTTTATGAGGTCTAATGGAGAATGGTTTATAAATGTAAACAGCAATCTTTGGACTATTAGAAGACGGAGACACAACAAGAATACTAAAAATACAGATAAATTATTAAAGCTTAAGAAAAATAGGACATAAAAAGAAATTCATAATAGTAATAGAATATTTAGAGGCTTAATTAGGCCCCTGATAAAGAATCAAGGATTTTCATAGAGGCGGGACGAAGGGAGGGCTCTCATCTACTACTTTAAAAAGGGTGATTACCAAATACGGGCCAGCACGCTCCACCATTAAATTAAAGTAATTAAAAAAAAAATTAGAGATAAAATTAAGCGATCTTTATTTTATTTTTTTCTTTGTGATCTTTCTGTTTTATTACTTTTCTTTTAATTAAGTATTTTCATCGTAGAACCATTACTTCATTTTATTTAGACTTATTCTAGTTAAAGGTTTTTTTTTTACCCCCTACAACTAGTGATAAATTTTAATGTTTGTAGTAGGCTGCGATAAATGACTGATAGTTATTAGTCACCCAAATCTATAAAATAAGAGACTATAGAATGATAGTCTTAATTTTTAAAAAAAGCTTAAATACAAATTAAGAGATCTTAGATAAATTAAAAAAAAAAAATAATTAAAAAAAAAAAACCTCCTTATATTTTAGGCTGAAGGTTCGAATGACTTTTACCTCTTTTAGTCTTACTTTTTAAGAGGACATCTTCGCGTCCCTCCTTCCTTCCTACATCCCTCAGCCAAAAAATGTAAAACATTAGAAGGGAAGGGAGACGCCAGATATGGAGTTTCCTTCTATTACTCCGATAAATTCTAAGTGCTCACAGGATTCTTTTTTTACATTCATAACTCCGCAAGGCTTAAAAAAAGTACGAATTATAAAAATTTGCATTCTATAGTGAGAAGGTAGCCTAGGACATAAAATTGTATAAGTCTAATTATTCATTCCTATTTTAGGAGGATAAAGAAATATTATTATTGTTTCTAGAAATAAAAATAGGAGCCACTAGAGAAAGTAATAAAATTAAACTACATAGGATTAACCATGACGCACCGTGAGTGTAAAGCTCTTGACCTAAAGACTCAATTTGTAAAAAAGAAGATATTTTAGTATCCATCGAAGATGGGTTCAATGAAGAATAAACAGGTGAAAAAATAGCCATATCGTTTTGGTTTAGTCCACCTAAGAAAGACTGGTTAAGTGTTTTAAACAATTCTACAGGATAAGAAAAAAAAGTGAAATTTCCTTCTTCTAATACAACACCTGGCCCATAAAGATTACTTCCTCCTTGTAAACTTATAACAGATCGAGGAAAATGACTGATTAATTCATAAGAAAATAAAATACCAATGGTAAAAGCTAATGGTATGTTTTTAGTATATTGAGAACCCGCTTCCAAAATATCAGTAAGTTTTATATTTATTGACATAAGAACAAAAAGAAACAATACTGTAATAGCACCCACATATAAAATAATATAAGAGATTCCTACAAAACCTACACCTAAAATTAAAAGATAACCTGCAGCATTTAAAAATACAGAGATTAAATATATTACAGCTACAACTGGATTTTTAGAAGTGATCACCAAGATGCTTGAAAAGACAGAGGCAAAGGCCAATAAGTCTAATAATAAATTATTCATAATAAAATAGAAATGATGTGACCAGTTTCTTTTTTTAATAATAAATCCTTAAGTTTGGAATTTTATGAGTATGTTAATAAAGAGTTAAGACTCCATTGGAAATAAATAGAAGGGAGATAGCGGCACTTTAGATGTTATTCTGTTATTTTCCTTGTATAGAAGAGACACGATGAAGGGGCTTTTAGTAAAGGAAAATAAAAAAAAAATATTTTTTTTAATTTTTTTTTTTATTGAGTGGCTAGTGATTTATCTGCATTATAGGTCATATCATAAAATAAAATAGGGAGCCCATGTTTAAGTGCCGCCTAGCATAATAAAAGAGATAACTCCTCTAAAAATAATTAACAAATTATTAAAGAAAGGTAACAAGGCTAAAAAGGATAATAAAGTAAATATCCAATTAAGATAAAAAATATAAATAATATACTTAAAGTAAAATATTTTTTTTTTAATATTTACAAAACTAAGTATTGTTCTTAAAAATTAAAGTAGTATAATAGTAATTATTTATTTAATAATTAAATAAAAAGAGAAGAAATATGAATAAAATATGACATGAAATTTCTCTTTTTTTGAGGGGTGATTTTATAGTTTAAGGATGAAAAAATTAAATTTCAAGATTAGTAAGGAGCTATATCGAATGCAACTAAAATACTTGGCACTAAAAGAATTAGAGCTACAGCGATCGGTAATAGATTTAGCCAACATAATTCGATTAATCCATCATACCGTAATCTAGGCAATGTCGCTCTAAAAAGAACAAACATAAAACAAAAAAAACAAGTTTTTAATCCTAAAATGACAGCTTGTAAATTTATAACAGATTCATTTACAAATATTTCAGGTAAATTATAACCACCCAAGAAAAAAATAGCAGTTATTGTACTAAATAAAACAATTGAACTATATTCTGCAAGGAAGAAAAAAACAAATGGTACAGAGGAATGCTCAGTAAAAAAACCAGCGACTAATTCAGATTCAGCCTCTTGAAGATCAAAAGGTGTACGTGAAGTTTCAGCCAGAATCGAAATAAAATAAAAAATAAACACTGGCAATAAAGGTATAATAAACCATACCGCTTGTTGATGTTCTATTATTTGACTAAAATTAAATGAACCAGTTAGTACAATAATAATTAAAATAGCTGAACTTAAGATTAATTCATAAGAAATCATTGAAGCAGTACTTCTAAGAGAACCTAAAAAGGCGTATTTAGCATCTTTTTATCTAGTATGTGTTTTTATTGATTATAATACTAAGCTAAAAAAAAAATAGACTAAATAGATAAAAAGAGAGATCATTTCTTAAATAAAAATTATAATTTTGAATGTGTGTACCTCCTATTCTTACCTTTTTTATAAAAATAAAATTATAATAAAGGACGTGACTACTTATTAAAAATGAAAAATAAAATATAAACTAAGAATAAAGACTAAATTTGATTATTTTAAGGGAATAGTTTTTTTATTTCTGACTTACCTTTAACTAAGATGGAAGGTTATACAAATATTAAACCGCATACTTTATAAGGAGCCAGGTAAATTATTTAAATTTAAGTAAATATGGTTTTTGATTTAGAGTAAAAATATAAAGATTTATATGATATTTCAGTGTCCAATTACTTTCTTATTCTTTTTCGGTCTTTTCTAATCCTGTACCTGCTGAGGTCAGAGAAAGAAAAGGGGCATTATGAATCAGAAGGTTCTTTTTATAAACCCAAACTAACATTGATTTTACATGAGGTTTTGCATATCTTTTTATCTTTAAAATCTAAAAGTTCTTCAGTAGGAGGCTTTAAGCTGAAAAAATAAAATACCTTAAAACAGATTCCAGTTTCTTTATATTTATTAATAGTTCTGACTCTTTTAAAATTGAAAGTTTTGAGCATCTCTTGTTGAGATTGAAAAGGTTTTCCATTGACTAGATTTAAATCTGATGTATAAACTCAAACAGGTATACTTTAACTACTTATAGGATCTCTAAGGATACCTTTAGATTTTTATTCTAAAATATCCTCATACTTCAAGGGTAAAAAAGAAACATTTTTTCATAGCTATATTACTATCCAGTGTATTAATAATAGTAGATCAGGATGTCCCTATGAATAAACTAGCATCCTTAATAGTTTCAAAAGGTTTATTATTTACTAAGTGTCTTTTATAAAAAGTATAAGCCATGAAATTTTAGGATATTATTAGAGAAATTAAAAGAATTGGACTTAAAAAAAGATTAGAACTTTCTGTTATTTCCTTAGAAAATAAAAAATTAGGCATTTATAGGGAATATCCGCAAATTAATTAAAAGTTATGGCATTAATAGTAAATTTACTTAAGCAAGTCGAAGGTTCTCAAATGGCTAATTATTTATCAACTTAAATGTAGTACTGTCATATATCCATAATTAATAATTTAATGAATAACCTTGGAAAAAAAAAAAGTTCTCTTTAGATCTATTAATAAATTGCATATCTTTTAAAATAGTACTTAATTTAAACTTATATATATTTTATTAGAATAAGATGAAGAAAATTTTCCATTAAATGTGGGAAAATATTCCATTATAAATTTATCTTCTTTCACACTAATTCTTCTTCTGAACAAATTTCAAGAATGTGAACCGAAAAATGATTCCATCTTATGAAATTTAAAAAGGTCCCTAATTTAGTTGTATCTAAAGCAGATCTAGTCAAATGGCTACCTAACCTTACGGATAAGTCTACAGCTGGATCAATATAAAAAAGCCTTTCTATTTTTTTTTTTTTACATTAATCATATAAATACCAGAGACTTTAGATTATTGACTTCTAAAAGAGAATCTTTCTTTTAAATATTTTTTTTGACAGTCTAAAATAGAATTAGGGCACTTTAAAATTTTATTCCTTAATAATAAGTTATATTAAATACTCCTCTTTATTTGATACCTTTATTATGATTGATATCTCTTCTCACGTCAGTCATCGGAGACAGGAAAAGTAGTTAAATTTCTTTTATTAAATTTTATACATGAAACCAAAGAAGAAGTCATGAAACTTCTTCAGTTTTTGGGTTTGTTTATATCCTTATTGACTTTAGCTAAGCCAGAATCTGTCATTTGTGGACTTAGTCTGTAATATCTATTATATTTTATTTTGCATAAAAGTTTAAGTTTTCACTATATTGAGCTATTAAAAAGCTATTAAGTTTTAACTCTTTAGAGTTTATCCGCTTATAGCTTAGCTGCACTCTTATAATTTTTAAGAATAAAAAAGATCATGTCTTAAAATACTTTTCATTTATAAACGTATGATCGTTGAGGTATTATATTTTTTTATTTTTTTACCTGCTAGTTTATTGGTTTTTACTTAAATTCTTTAATTTTTGTTTTTTATTTTTTTTTTCTAAGTGTATTAAATATATTATTATATCATAACTTAGCTTGCTTGATGAAGCAATCTTTTATTATAAATATAAAACCCTACGAGAATGAATTATTAAAATAAGGATAATTTATAGCATAGGCTGGCTGCCAGCTTAACCTCTTGGAAATTAGGCTGAAAGTTCTTTAATTTAAAGCCATTGAAATTAAAGATTCATAAGTAGTTCTAAGAATTTTATTCTAGCATATAGTTTATTTCTAATTTATACCTTATCTAAAAATTACTTTTAATAAATTCACCTATTCAGATTAACCCTTATCTATTTAGATATTTAGTAGAAAATAAAGAGAGATAAAGGATTGAAAAAGTAGTTTATCTTTCAATTTAAGACTTAAGGTATATTTAGACCCTTTAATTTGAGTTAGCAGACCAACCACTAAATAAAATTCCATAAACCCCTAAAGAAGAAAGGGCTAAAGTATATAGTACACCCATTGAAAAATCAGATATAGCTAATCCTTGTCCAAAAGGAACTATCCCCCAACCTAGTAAACTAAAGATTAAAGTGACCACTGGAGATAAATAAAATAACACTTTATTAGCTTGAGAAGGTACTACAGTTTCTTTAAGGATTAATTTTAGTGCATCTGCGAACGGTTGAAGTACACCAAAAACTCCAACATCAGTAGGTCCTACTCGTCGTTGGTGCGCAGCTAATTGTTTTCTTTCTATGATTGTCATAAATGCCACTGATAATAACATAGGTAATAAGACAACTAAGACATCCATTAAGTTAATTAATGTATTTAAAATATCATTTAAAAAAGGAAATTTTATCATTTATCATACTTTTTTTTAACTATCACATAGCACTACTAATTTTTCATTTTTGATCTTTACAATAGTCTGTTAAAAAAATTAAAAAATGTTTAAGTGTCTAGTTAATAATAAAGAAATCTATTAATTTTACCTTAGCGGAAAAGAGATATTCCAGTGACATTTATCCTATTATTATTTAATTAAACATACTTATTTCTGTTTTTTATAGGGATCCAAATAACTGGGAGTTTTATTAATGGAGGTCTCAGGTCAACCTACAAGTGTCAGTTTTAGTTGAGTCTCATTAATTTTAAATAGAGCCATATACACTAGCCAGCCTTTATATTTAATCATTCTTATTCTTTTTTTAGTTTGAAATGTTTATTCTTGGAAAAGTGATAAAATTCATATTAGTAGTGTTTGTTTTGCTGTTAAAATTTACAACAGAACAGCCCTTGATTAAGTATCAAGGCATTATTTAGGTTAAGTAAAATTAAGTAAAAAATAAGACTAAAGGCTTAATTTTACTTAATTTTAATAAAGTGTCTATCCTTACCAGTGGATCTTAAATTAAGGATATTTTCCTAGACGTACAGTAAGGAGCAAAGGAAGATTTAAAGTAATTAATTGATTTACTGAGGAAAATGATTACTAACCCCATATACTGATTGACATATTACTATTACTTTTATTCATATCAATAATAAAAAATAAAAAAAAAGCTTATTAATGAATTATTATTAATAATAATAAGATAAAAAACTAATTAAATGAATTATTTTTTGGTTTAATTAATAACTCGTTAGCATAAATTAAGTTAAGTTTAAGTTTAAAATAATAGGCACTAACTTTTTTTATAACTTTATTATAGATTAAATGAATATAAAAAAAATATTCAGAATATCCAAAAAATGATTTTGTTTTTAAAATGATTTTTATTAAAATACCATAGTGTTTATATTTGTTCATTTTTTTATTATTAAAATAGGAGATTAATTTATAAGATCAAATTAAGTTAAAGTAAATCTTAATTATCTCACTTAAATATTAAATAACAGGATAAAACATGATCCTTATTAAAAGAGTATAACCTATGGTATTGTGTCACCGTTAAGGAGGGGAGAACCAGGGCAGGGCTATTTTTATTTTTAGGGAAGGCAATAAAATAAAAAGGAAAAAGAAAGGGCTTTAATTTAGCGGAGCGATACCCTTCATTTTATAATTTACCAAAGTCTGTCAATTTTAGTTATTTCTCTTTTTCGCAGCAGTCTGCGATCATTTAATAATCAGTAAACCTTGTAGAAGAGACGCCAGAATTAGACACGATTAAATTCCGTAATCGTTCCCTTAGGTGCGAAAAATTTTAAAATCAAAAAAGATTATTTTTATCTATGATAAATTAAAGTGACAAACCTTAATCATTTTAAGTTAGAATTAGTATCTATAAGATTTATTTTGTAAAATATAAAATAAGAATTTTGGGTCTTAGCGGGGGATTATCTTCACTTTTTACTCTAAATTTTTAAGTTCTTAGTTATTTGGAGGTGAGGCTTTAAGGAGAGCTGGTCATTGAAATATACTGGAATTAGACAAGCTCACCTGTATCAAGCATTAAGGCTTATACTCTTTAGCGTTTTATGAAATCATTTAGGGTAAACAGGAAGTGTGCTAAAAAAAAAACTGAATTTTAACCTAAACATTAAGAGGTAAAAAATAGGACTATTATTTATTAATTAAAAAAAAAAAAGAATAAACATACTTTGGTGTCAGATAAAAAAATTTTTTTTTTAATGATCACTCCTATTTTAGATAGAATTTATCAATAATTTATAATTTACTATAATATTTCCACGAATTTGTTCGCCTTAAAAAGTATCTTTCAAATTTACCAAAAACCTTCACTAAATTAAAAAAAAGTAAATTCCAGTTTTAGATATCTTAACTTAAAAAAAGGTATTTATTTATGTTTAGAAAACATAAAATTCTATACACATTACAAGTGAAAAGAAAGGAGATTCTTACTAAATTTACGCGCCTTGAGAGATAAGATTAAAAAAAAAAAGAAAAAAAAAAAAAACCGGTAAGGTATAATTTTTTTCGTAAATGGCTACGGCGCTAGATACGTAGCATTATAAACAGGTAAAATTTGTACTATTTAAACATTATAGCTCAATATTCCCATTTTAATCTAAAAATGGGAATGTTATATAATATATTCTGCTGTTTTTAGGGTAAAATCAGAGACTCGAACTCTGAACTACAGTCGCCACAAGACGTTATTCTACCAAATTAAACTAATTTTACCTTTGAACTGAATTAATGTCACCCTTTTTATAATAATCTCGCTTTTATTAAAAGATATCAGACTAAACCTAAATAATTTAAAGAAGCTCATACATAATCTTCACATGTAGCCAAAGAATTTAAAATATAATATAATATAATAAAAGATTTTTTTTTTCTCTTTTTTTTTTTCTTAAACAATTAAATAAAAGGCAAATGAATATTTGTATGTTTATATCGTTCTATCTCTAAATTAAAGTCTTTTATGAAGATTTTTAGTTTATTTGTATTATTCCCGCCTAAAAGAGTGAAAGGTCCGTTAAAAGTCACCGGATTTACCTATAGAAAAAGGATGAATAAAACAGATCGTCCATTTTATTAGGCAAAAGACAAGAAAAATGCTAAGCCATAGCATAACTGTTTAGAGAGATGTAAGGATACCTCCAAAAATTAGGATTTGGGTGTTTTTAAATAGACCCATTGCTAAATTTAATAAGCTAATTAAATTCTTTATAATTTATAAATAGCCTAGCAATAAAATGACATCTTTAAATTAAAAAGAATTATTTATAAATATCACAATTTGAATTGCTAATAGTAAGGCCAAGAAAACAGTTTAATTTATAAATATCACAATTTGAATTGAGAATAGTCAGGCCAAGTAGTTAAAATATATGTTTTAAATTTAATGGATTAAAAGTGTTTAGTTGCTTACGTCATATTTTTTTCTATGAACTCAAAACTGTCAAAATTAGTAGGATAATCTTTTTTTTTCACGGAGGTTACGAAAGTAGGTTGAGGTTTTAAGTGCATATATTAAGTGAAGATATTGAAGTGTTTTAGTGTAGTAATTGCATACTAGACCTAGTTTGTGTTTTAGGAGGTGAGGGAATGAGGGGAGAGGTGATATCATTTATACTTTAGGTAAATGCATTCTTTTTTTACCATTGTTTATTAATAAAACCATAGATACTAAGGGAGGCTAAAATACCTTAACCTAAATAATTAGCGCTTAGATATATTTACCTTTGTTAAGGTGTAAACAACTAAATTATTTAGACAAGACTTTGTTTATTAAGTCATTTTTTAGAGGTATGAAAACCTCTATTATTAATAAAATGAAAAATGAAGAATCAGGGTCTCACTTCATTTAAATTATTCAACGTAAATTAAAAGGACTTCCTTATTTGTTTAATTTTCCTTATTTTTATAAATTATACCCACTCACTCCTCTGTTATGATTTAGCTTATATATTTCAATTAAAAAAAAAAATAAAAAAATAGGAATAACATTAATTTATTAGAATAAATTCACTTTACTCTATTAAAAAAAAAAAATACCATCCTTTTAAGTAAAGGGACAAAGCTATTTAACTTTAAATTTAGAAATTTGAGGATTAAGGTAGATTGACCCTAATTCGTGAAAAATCAGAGATCACTACGTCTTACGAAGTTTATCGCTTCTTAATTTATTTATTAAAAAAAAAAATAAAAAGTGGATGTAAAAGCGCAATTTATATTTCACAATTGTCTTAAGTTAAAAAGAGGGTTTATCGAAAATAAAGTGAAATTTCATTTTTAAACTTAGTTTAAAGTAAACCTCCCTATAAGTAAGAATAATTTAAGAAGTAGCTAAGGATCATTTAACTGAGTTGACCAGACTCGAACTGATATTAAAGCCATCACCAAAAAATGGTGTTTTGCCAAATTAAACTACAACTCAAATTTAGATTATGATATTCCAAAATGTCTTCTCTTTTATTTACGGTGACCCTTTATTTAAAGTATTTTATTAGACTTATTTTTTTTATAATTACATTTCTATTTTAATTAAATTAATTTAGGAGAATTAAGGATGTCAATTTTTTTTTTCGTTAAAAAAACCACATCACAGAAAAGCAATATAAGCAATATCCTAAATTAAGTTCCATTTTTTCTTGTTAATGAATCTGACCAGGCTTAATCGATCTTTTAAATTATAATCCCCTCTACACACAAGCGAAATCATTAATCAAAATCATTTACTATTATTAAATTGGGTCTAAATAAAAAAGAAAATTATTCGGAATAGAGGTGATTCGAACACCTAAGAGTCTCCTCGAACAATTAGCAATTGTCTTATCTTACCAATGAAAACTATTCCTTTTATAAAAAACTAACACTTTTATTTTATTTAAATCATAAAAATTCATGAAATTAAATTTAAGGGCGTATTAATTATTAATGAGAATAAAACATGTCTCTTTTATAAAGAGATCTTAGAGCTAATTAATTATTTAAATTTCCTAGAATAGAACGCAGGAGAGGATCTTTCTGTTGAGTAAATGAAATAAAAGTGCCGCATGAAAAAAAAAATGAGCCATAGGCGACCCTAAAAAAAGGATGTGATAAAGAGGCATGCTAAAGGGCGAACCCTTTTTTTCACTGTAGTAGGCTAAATGTTGAAGATAGAATCGCGAAACGATTACTAGCTCTCACTTGTAGTGATAGTGGCGGGGCTAGATGCTAAATTTTAAATTTAATTAAATTTAACGTAACTTATAGGCGAAACCTTTGAAAGATATTTTTTAGGGGTTATTATTTATAAAAATATATGATGGTTAACTTAAGCCTTAGAACCTAGGCTGTTAAGGAGCGTAAGATAAAAGGTTATGAGGGAAGAGGACTCATTTCATTTTAGTGTTTATATAATGGTAGACCTGTATTAATATTAGTAAGTTGAATAACTGAATTAGATATTTCTAAAATAAATCCGACTGTTAATATTATAAAGAATACGATTGCGATTGAAAAACCAAATATGCTAACCTGGGATAGTGTGACAGAAATAGGGAATAATAAAAGTATTTCTAAATCAAATATTAGGAATAAAAGAGCCACAAGAAAAAAGTGAATTTGAAAAGTGGTTCTAGTCTGACCTTGAATTCCATTGAAACCACATTCGTAAGCCATATTTTTTTCAGTGTCTGGTTTATGAGGTGACAATAATAAATTTAAGAGTAGTAAAATTAGAACTAAAATAGGTACAAAGATAAATAACATCAATAAAGTATTCATTTAAAAATAAAATAAGGATAAAGTGGATAGTATAGCACTATTTAATATTATTGAAGGTTTTAGCACGTAAAATAGGATAGATAAAGTGAGAAATGCTATTATAAAAGCATGAGTATTTGTTAAACTTAAGTATGTATAATTTGCGGCTACGCCATCTTTTAAAGAGATGTGAGAAACGAAACTAGACTCAGAATTGTCAAAATTTAATAATGTAGAACGTCTTTCTATTGTTTTAACATCACTTTCTGACATTGTAATTGAACCTGTTTCAGATGTGTGTTTTTCAGAATCAGAATGAAGCTCTCTAATTATTCTTAAATAATAAGAAGCACTTATGACACTTACTACTATCGCTAAAAAAGCCATAAAATAGTAACCATTTCCTATAGCAGAATAAAGAACTGACTGTTTTCCAAAAAACCCTATTAAAGGAGGTATACCCGCCATAGATAAAAGAGACACAGCTAAACTTAAACTTAAGATAGGGTTAGATAAAAATTGTCCTTTTAAGTTAAAAATAAATTTAATATCTGAATTAATATAAGTGGATGATATTAAAGAATTTATAATATAACCAAAAGCTAATAATATAAAGAAAGTGTTTAAATTAGTAATAGTATACTGTATTAAATAAAAGAGTAAAGATTCAGTGGCCTGTTCAGTACTTATACCTAAGGCTAATAATAAAAATCCTATGTGTGAAACAGTACTATATGCTAATAATCGTTTTATTCTTATTTGAGCTAAACCTACAACAGTACCCACAATTAAAGAAAGTAAAGCACTTAAAAGAAATATATTCTTAAGTAAAACACTTGTGGATTCTCCTAAAAAATTTTCAGCCATCCCACCATTGGTCATATTTACTGGAAGAGATGAATCAAAGAGAGATGTTAAAGATCCTGAGCTTTCTGCTATTAAGGGTTGAGATATATTAAAAGAGATTCCCATTTCTAATTCTAATAATAACAATATTATAGATAACTTTGGCATTATTGTTAACCATATAGTTACATTTGTAGGACTTTCATCATAAACATCTGGAGCCCAATTATGAAAAGGAGCACCAGCTATTTTAAACAAGAAACCTACTACTATTAAAATTAAACCTAAACTAATCCCTTGACTAATATTTTCTCGCTCCGCAAGAGAGGTAGTTATAAGAGAAAGTGTTTCCTCCCCTTCGTTTAGAGATCCATTAAGTAATAAAGGTGTATTTGTTAAACTTCCCAAAGATAATGTATCAATGTCTGTAACTAAAGAAGATAGTCCTAAAACAGAACTGTGACTAATAGAAAGAACGGATAATAAGCTATAAAGAGACTCAAAACTAGTTAAACCTGTAAAAGCATATACTAAGGCAAGACCTAATAAAATTAAACAAGAAGAAAGACCTCCTAATAAAAAATATTTTAATCCTGCGCTAGTGGCTGACCCTGATTCTCTATAAAGAGTAGCTAGAATGTATAGCCCAAATGATTGTAACTCTATACTTAAATACATAGATAATAAATCCCCAGAAGACAATAAAAGAGAACCACCTAAGCTACTAAATAAAGCAATTAAGGAATATTCTCTAGATTCTTTTGAAGTAGTGATACTAGTCCTAAATTCAAGTGCTCCGCCAGCTCTATTTACACTATTCTCATTTTTATTTAAGAAGTCCAAATCTTTTGTTATATTTAAACTATTTGCTGTGTTAAGAATGGAATCTTTAGAACCGGAGCTACTACTGTTAAGTATATTAAAACTGGAGTGGCTATTAAATAAAGGCCAAGATAGTAAAATTATAGCACCTACTACATAAAGAAAAGTTTCGAAAAATAAACTATAATAAGTCACTTGAAATAAACCACTATAGATACCTATCCCTGATCCAATTGACTGAATATGTAAAGCGTTAAAAGTTAACACTCCGGAATAAATAAAAGCTAAAGCAGCTATTCTGGTAAAAAAAATAGGAGTAATTTGAGTTTGAAAATATCGTAGAGACATTGCTAAGATAAAGATTAAAATACTTAAAAAAATCATCACCTTAAAAAAATCATCACTATTAGCTTTACTAGCTCAGTTGTCCAAAAGGCTTAGAAGCAATTCGCCTAAACTTTATTAAGAACATTTTTTTCAATGACAACTTATTGAAAAAAAAAAAGGATAAACGGTTTTTTCATTTCCTATTAAGGACATCCTAGTCCAAAAAGACTTAGAAAATATTTCCTTATCAGTTTATATTTATAAATATACTCTGTTAAGACTAAGACAAAGCTTAATCATTTATTCATATTATGTAAAAAAAATATAAATATATATGATTAATGACTTTTGCCCTTAAGTCTTACCTTTGGCTTATAAATAAAAAGAGGTAGAGATCTCTTTATTGAGTGAGAATCTAGTCGAATAGCTTTAAGGAGCAAGAGCAAGAAAGAGATGATTCCATTTTTAATGGCAAATGGGAGCCAAAAGTAATCTATTATAGATACTAGTTTTTTTTGTGTAAAATAAGATAAGGGGAGATATCGTTAGAAATTGGAAGCTAGAGGAGGAGGTGTTATTAGTGTAAAACGAGTGTGTTTTACAAACTAGTTCAATATTTAGCCGGAGTTAGCGCTAATTATGTTCACTTACATGATTTAGATTAGATAAAAAAAGACTTATTTTTTTTATTTATTCCTATAAAACCTCTCCCATTTAGACTTTTAAACTTTCTTTTTTTTTATATTTTTATACTTCCTAATATTTAAGCTACTCCCTTTTCAATTATATTATAAATATTTAATCTATTTAAATGAGACAATTGATTTTTCTTGATTTATTGATGCTATTATTTTGTGGGTTGCTTTATTTTAGAAAAGGAGTCCTTTAAATTTTAGTTATATTTTTTTATAAGCCTATTTAAATCTTTTTTTTTAAGAAAAGATTTTATTAGCAACCGAACCGAAGAAAACGACGTGACTTAAGAAAGTGAAAGCATCCGGATTTGAACCGGAAACGTTCTCTTTAAAAGAGAGACACTCTACCAATCGAGTTCTGCTTCCCTAAAGAGGTCTCTTTTTTAGTTATTAGACATTGCCATTTTTCCGTGATAAAATATTATTTAGGCTCAAAGGCAAAGAAGAATGAGATAAGAGAGGATATAAGCCCGCAATTTTCTTTATTTTAAGCCTATTTAAAGCGGCTCCTTAAAGCTTTAAGGGAATTAAAGTAAGGGGATATTCTAAAAAAAAATGAACAAACAAACAACAAAAAAAAAGACGGATAAAGAGCCAGCCAAACCATACAACATTCTAACATATTATATTATTTATTTCACTTAATAAATAGAGAGGAATATTTATTATTCAAAACCTTTAATACACATTAGAGATTCTTGAGCCATTAAATATAAGATATGAGAATAACATAGATTGATCCTTTTATTTTGTTTTATTAATATCCTTTTATTTTTGTTTATAAAATAAATAAGCCCAAGAAGATTTGAACTTCTTCTTATTCCTCATCAAGAAATTATTCTACCATTAAATTATGAGCTTTATTTTATTATTTTTTTTATTTTATTTAAAATTTTATTTTTTAATAATCGACAATCCTAAGCTAGAGGAAAATTATAAGATGTATTAGTGAAATCTTATAATCAATCCACGCTTTTTTACATAGATCTATGGATAATTGACGAATTAAATGAAATTGGATTTATTATAGGATATTAAATAAGATAAATAAAACGAATAAGAAGAAATATCAGAATAAGAAGAATATTAAACATAAAAACAAAACACAAAAAAAACAAACAAACAATAAAAACAAAGAAGAAGAATTAAGCGAATAAGGCGAATTAAATGATATAAAGGAAGATCTTTTTTTTTAGAAAAGTAATAGAAATATGAAAAATTTCTTCGAGATATAGTCGAAGAGTCCTAACTAAGATAAATCTAACTGGGAGAATCTATATAAATAAAAGATAAAAAAGTTTTTTTTAGATACATCCTTTTATATAATCTAAGTATAAGTAAGAAATTATATAAATAAAATAGATATTTTATAATTCTTTTATTGGCTTACTTTCACTTAAAATGAAAATTTGGGTTAACTTAAACTAAATTAAAGACCTGTTTAGACAAAGCCTCCTATGGTTTATTCAGATCTATTATAAATCCTGTCATTTTTCTACTATAGTGCATATGGGAGCGAGGGAGAGAAAGATTTAAATGCGAGATGAGTCATCTTTTATAGGGCTAATACGAGCTCCGGGATCTAAAAGAGTCAATCCTTATTAAGAATCTAAATAAAATTATGTGAGACATGTTGCCGAAAGGAGGAATTGAACCCCCTTTTGTATCTTACAAGGAAACCGTTTTACCAATTAAACTATTCCGGCATTTCCCTATTCTTTTTTTTTTTAGAGTTAGACGGTGAATTTATACAAGTTTAGTTAAGCTCTCCTCCCTCTGTAGAGTGATTAATTATCGGTGACAGGTGGAGGACTTCTATCTTTTGCTAACCTTTTTACGAAAAAAAAAAAAATGAACAAACAAACAACAAAAAAAAAGGGTAAAGACCTGTCAGATAAAGATTAAAAGCGAGGGCCAGCCGCTTTACTAGTTTCATATTTCTAATAAATTATTTAATGTTCCTATTTTTATATTATTTCCTAAGGCTTAGAAATGAAAATTATAGATCCGATTATGGAGCTTATGTTAGGGATGTGTAGCAAGATTCGTAACTACATTATATTTGTGTGACATATTAAGGGAATAACTTCTAACGGAGATAGCACACTATCTCCTTTAAATTTAGAGTAAGGTATATTTCCTTAATAATATTCTGTCATTTTATAATATTAAAGAGTTAACCCATATTAAAAAACAAAATAATTAAAAAGAGTATTTTGATCTTTACCAGATTCGAACTGGTAGCTACTGTATGAAAGACAGTGATTTTAACCATTGAACTAAAAGACCCTATTTTAAAGGATACCTTAGAAATTGAAGAAATTAAAAGTGATATTTAGTTATGTGAAGATGGCTAAAATTAAATGATAAATAAGGCTAATTTTTTTAGTTGAATTAGGTGAAGGTATTAACCATTTATTATTTATGTATGAATAATAAAATAAGAAATAAAAAGAGAAAAAGGCCTAAAGTGTTAGTTGTATTCTTTTTTGCAGGCGGATATTCTCTGTTTATTTTTAGGTGAAAGGGTGAAGCCTTATTTTTGGATATCTCTTTTATTTTTTTAGTTAACTTTAGATTAGAGAAAAGAAGAAATGCTTCGCCTTAAAAGAAAGTAAAAATATTAAAATTAAAATTGTTTATAATTAAAAATATATTAAAAGCTATATATAAAAATAAAAATAGCTTTCTTTATTAAAAAAAAAAAGGGACACTTTTTTTTATTCTTTATTAGCGAAATCAGGACTTGAACCTGAACTAATAGATCATGAGACTATTGTGCTACCATTACACAATTTCGCCTATATTTAAATATAAAAAACCAAAGACGGACGAGTTCTAAAAAAAAGAAACAAAGAAAAGAAAAAGATAAATAGAAAGAGAGGAGAAAGAGTATATAAATCAACGGCTAATATATTTTGTTATTATTTCTTTAAATTTTACGAGTAATCAGATTCGAACTGATGATCTCTATTTGGAAGATAGACGTTATGCCAACTTAACCATACTCGTGTTTCATTTTTTTATTTTATATATTCTTCTATTCTGTTTTATTTAATATTTTATAAACGCAGGATTATTATTAGTGATAATCTTTTTAGGTTTGTTAGGATGAATTTAATTTTAGGTGCGCTAAAGTGTTAAGACTGACCGGATATTTTAAGAGATGAAATAAAGAAAATGATATCAAAGGGGAACTGGTGTGTGTTAAAGGAGTGGTTTAGCTACTGTTACAAACAAGGAAGAAGGCCGAAGAGAGTAAAATACCAGGAATACAGGAATAAAAGGCATTCTATATTAGTTTACTTTAAGTAAGGATGACTCATTCTATGTCATATTTTAGTCTAGTAGTAGTAAGCCCCAAATAATTTGAGATTGATTGCAGATTCTAATCCATTAGCAGCGAAGACTGTAATCATTTTCATTTTTTCACTCATTATAAGTTAAACTTAAGATTAAAAAAAAAAGTGTGGTGCCAATGGAAGCAAAACGAGAAATACACACTTTTTTTATTGCTATAAATGTCTCTAATCTTATCTAAATGACATGTCATTTTTCTACCTGTTAAATGTTTTTTTTTTTCTAAAAGGGAAAAATGAGGAGAAGCAAGGATTAGGCAAATGGGAGAAAGGGAGAAATAATGGACGAGTCTAGATAAAGAGTGACAGATTAGTTAAAATTTATTTGCTAGGGAAAAGGTTTCATTCTTTTTTTTAGGTGACAAAGCTAAAATTAATATTAGAAAAATGCCCGAAAGGAGAGGTTAGTCAAATGTTCTTTCTGTGTGTTTGTCTTTTTTTTTATGATGTTTGTTTTTTTATGATAAGAAGTAGGAGAAGGTGAAGCCAGTCAATTATTTAAAATTAATTTTAAATAAAAAACAACAGTAAACATAAATAAACTCATTTTAAATGACATAAGTTTTACCTAATTAGAACGGAATAATTTTAAACAGAATATTTGCGGGGTATTTATGAATAAGAAAAAGTATTGGTAAATTTAGGATCATTGGAAATAAATAAAAATAGCAAGAGCCCCAAACTAAAAATATTTATGAATAATTTGACATATTTAGATTAAACCCCCCGAAATAAAATACCACTGAAATAAGAAAAAAAAGCACAAAGAATAGAAAAAGGTATAAATTAATAAAGCTATCATTGAATAAAACACACGATCATTGAAACAAGAATACGAACAAAGAGACTCGAACTCTTAAGGACTTAAATCCACTCCTGCTTAAGAAGAGTATGTTTACCAATTCCATCATGTTCGCTTTACCTAGAAAAGCCATTTTGTGGTTTAAACCCGACATATATATTTATTTTTAAGAAAACTGATAAATATTAAAGCCATCCATTTGTTACTTAAGGATGAAGGCATAATAAGAGGTAGATTCAGTCTAAATAGATATGTTTTGTTTTAGAGTCGAGTCAAATAAAAAAGAAAGGGAAAGAGGTAAATATAATTCATTATAAATATTTAAACTTTAAATTTACCTGACTTTTTATGTATAATTTACTCTGTTTAGTTTTAATCTCTCGAGACCCACAAGCGATTCACATAAACCCTCGGAGTTTGGGAGGAGGAAATGATAGGTAAGGTAAGGGACAGGGACCGTGCTTGTATTGTGTTTAAAATATCTTATTGTGTTTAAAATATCTTCTTCTTTTAAATAAAAAATAAAAGAATGCTTTTTATTAGCTTTTTTAATTTCATATTAATATATTAATGAGTTAAACTTAAAACTATTCCTTTTTAAATACTATTAATTTAAGACCGCAAGGACTCGAACCTGAATTTTATCCATTATGAGCGGATTGCATTACCTATTATGCTACAGTCTTCAGTCTTGTATTTTTTTTACATTTATAATTTAAGAGCCGAGTAAAGACTTATACGATCCTAATTTTTTTAAACAAGGTGAAGGAGATAGACTCCTTTTCAAACTATTGAAGGACCAAGTTCTTTTACTAGTTTAAGTGTTAGTCTAAATTTAGTTTAAGTCTTAGTTTAAATGTTAGATAGCGATATGGTCTATTATTCACCTTACCTCCCTTAGTGATATTGGAAGGGGCAATTCTAAGGCCTAATTTTTTTTTTTACTCAGAAATATATTAATTAAATAGGGATAAATGTTATAAATGAATTAAGTTTATTTTTAAATAAAAGTATTTATAATATATAAAATTTTTCCTAATGTACTAGCCTAGTCTTAAAAAAAAATTTTTATACTCGAAAATTAAATTAGACACTGATTATTAAACGTGTTTATGTCAAGTGAGATAAATTATAGTTATGATTTATTTCTTTATAAAATGTCATTTTTACCGTAGCTGGAGACAACTGATCATTTTTTGGGGATTTTTCATGAGCAGAAAAGGAATCGAACCTCTCGCGGTCGCTAGACCAATTCTTTTACAGAGAACCACCATTACCATTCGGTCATCTGCCCATAAATGTAAATTAGAAAGAATAAAATATAATTTAGGTATAAACTTTTAAAAAAAAAGTAAGGTATGTTAATGAATAAAGGTGGCGAGGAGCTTTCCCTTTATAACAGTAAATAAATCTCTGTTTTCTATGATAAATGATAAAGCCAAACTGACTTACTTTTCAATTTTATGAGTCATATAATACTGACTAAGTAAGTTAAATATTTAGTTTATGTCATTAAAGAGAAGAGTGTCGGTTAAAAAAAAATTATTTTTTATTTTTTTTTTTATTTTACAGTATTTACACCTTATTATACCTTATAACCATTCACAATTTATTTATTTACAATTTCTCTGTCAAATGATGAACCTAATCGAGCTTTATTTTTTTTTTACTATTTTACTATTTCAAGTAAGGAGTCTTAATAATACCAGTAAAATGTTTAAAAATTGAAAACTCAAAAGCTAAAAAAAACAAGCGCGCCCTTTTACCTTATCCCCTTAATGGAGAAATCTCTTTTTTTTTTTAGATGTCAAGTCAGAAAGTCGAAATAAATAAAGATTAAAAAAAAAGTACAAGTTAAGTCCATTTGCCTTGGGATAGAATTGAACTACCGTCACTACTTCTTCAAAATAGGGCTTTGACCACTAAGCAACCAAGGCTTTGTTTAATTAAAGACATTACTCTTTAATTCTCTACTAAGCAGATATATTTGTTTAATTTTACAAGATATCTAAATCCTTAAATAATGAAAAAAAAAAGAATTAATTAACTAACAGATAAGTGAAGTCTATTGAAAACTAAATAATAAAATTATTATGACTGTAGTTTAAGATTCCATCTTATATTATATAAAAAAATGGGGTTGTTTCCATCATTTCTAGATTTAAACTTAGGTTTTAGGTGTGGTACCCTATGTCCACAGCAATGGAAAATTATGTGAATAAATCGCAATTTAGTATGCAAAGGAAAAGCTAGGATACAGAGAAGCTGCTTAAGCTGTGATAATTTAAACGATGAATTAGAATTTTAATAAGAGTAAAGTAAGGAGGATAGATTAATTATTATTTATAATTCATTGTCGACTATTTTACTAAATAGAGAAAAAAAGGGGGGAATATTTAAAGGAATAGTCAAAGATCTGAAAATAAAAAAGGAGATTTTTTATTTTCTTTTTTTTATAGCTGAAATTTAAAGAAAATAAGGAAACATGAATAGTCACTCGTCCTTTTATTCGAAAAAAAGTAGGAAGGCCTAAATATCTAGTTTATTTAAATAAGCGATAGGCTTTCTAAATATCCATAAGATTACGGATATTTAAATAAAATAATGGAAACCTATAGTAACCTCGAAAATAAAATATAAATTCAATGCGCATATAAAAAGCAAGCTAAGCTATTATATATTCCAGTTTATTAGTTAAGACCTGCATTATGGTCTGGAGAAAGAAAGAGTTGAACTTTCATTTTTGTAGTGCAAGTACAACTGATTACCATTATCATATTCCCCCCTTTTTATCTTTAAAATTATGTGTTTTTAATTTCTTTTTTTTTTTAGTATACTATATTTTATTATTCCTCTTTTAAGAATATATTAAATAAAATTAAAGGTAAAACTAATCAGATTCACCTTAATATAATTATAAATATTATTTATTAAAAAGAAATACCGAATCCTACATCTGTAGATTTAAAATGAAAAGATTCACCTTATGCAATTTAAATCTATTTGCTTCAATGATTTGCAATTTATAAATTAAAGTGATATAAAAGAAAGATTCTAATGACAAGAATCATTAGAAAATTCTGTAAACTGCTCCGCCGCGGAGTGAGTCTGATATTCCTAGTATTTTATATTTTTTTTCTTATTATTATAAATAGAGAATTTTTCTAGGTCTAGATTTTAGGCAGTTTCTATACCTTATTTTGAATTTTGGAGAATGGTCGATTTTATTTTTTTTTTTAGAAAAATAACCTTCTAACTAATAGCATAGTGACATGGAAAGTAATAGCCTGAATATACCCTAGTCCGGCTATAAATGGATCCAATTAAAAAGGTTTATTTTTAATTATTTTGTCAGTCTTTAAATAAGTAGCTGTCATAAACTAAAATTAAGGAACCGATAAAGATAAAACGAAGATAAAGTGTTAAATTAGATAAGAAAGCCAGCCTCAACTAAAAAAAAAATAAAATAGATTAAATTTACCGAAAACAGCGAAAGCGATATCAAATCTACTTATGTTTATACTAATACTTTACTTATGATCAAATAGAGTTAAAAAAAAAGAGGAGAGAATGTATTAAAAAAAAGACGCCATTCCAATTTTGTTTCTGCCTTCCGACTGGCCATAAAAGTATTATTGTAATATAAATTTTAATATTAATATTTTTCCTTAGGGGTTAATATAAATAAAAAAAAGGATTTAGACCGGGTTTAAATTAAATGTTAAATTCACTTAGTCTTTAAAAGTATAAATCAATAAATGATCATTTAAGTTTAACTAGATCTTACTATGACTATTACGGAATTTTAAGTCTGGACCTTATTCAGATTTTTTGAGTTTATATTTTTATTTCTAAATAAGTATCGTATCCAAAATAAAATATGACCCTGACGTAGTCGAGTCCTCCGTCTGAGTCCCCAATAAATTATAGAATAAATTTACTAAATAATCAACTTAAGAAAATAAACTTACAAATCTGACCCTAAAATAAGATAAAGAATGTGATCTTTTTTTATGCTAAAAAAAATAGTTTTTTGTTTTTTCAAAGCATAAAGAAAAATTTAAAGAAAATTTTAAATTTAGTCCGCAGATAAGAGATTATAATCTGAAATTAGCTATGAATATTTTTAAATTTTGGTTTTATTCAGATAGTTTGTAATTCTATTGAATTTTCTAGACCCATAAGGATAGACCTAAGGAGAGTTATTAACCTATGTCTGTATCAAGCCAAGATAGGTATTTTTCGGCACTCACACTTTCTACGCTAGTAGGCATGAATCCATGGTAAACACCGCAAATTTCAGAACATTGACCATAAAACACACCTTCTCTTTCAGCATACATAGATGCTTGGTTTAGTCGACCCGGTACAGCATCCAGTTTTACACCTAAAGATGGAACAGCATAATCATGTAAAACATCAGCAGCAGTGACTATTAACCTTATATGGGTATCCACAGGGATAATCACTTTTTGATCCACATCTAATAGTCTAAATTGCCCTAATTCTAAATCTGATTCAGGAATCATATAGCTATCGTATTCAATAGCCTCTCCACTTTCAGTTAAATAATCTGAGTATTCGTATGACCAATACCATTGATGACCTGTCACTTTTATAGTAATTGTAGGTGATGTCACTTCATCTAGTAAATAAAGCAATCTGAAACTAGGGAAAGCAATAGCAATCAATATTAAAGCAGGAGTTATCGTCCAGATTAATTCAATTAAAGTACCGTGATTTAAGTATTTATGAACAATTAGAGAATTTGTATTCTTATAAAAATAAATTATAGAACCTAATATCCAGAAAACACCTATTGATATAATTACTAAATAAAAAAAGATAGTGTTATGTAAATCGATAATACCTGTAAAACCTGGTGAAGCCCCATCTTGAAAACCTAATTCCCAAGGTTGAGCTAAATCATTATAAATAGTGTTTAAAAAAGATAACACAGTGAACATGTTTAATTTTAAATAGTGTCGCCTTAGAGTGGAAACCCTCTACTTTACGTTCAGAAATGCCTCGTTTGCTATCTCAGTTATATATCATTAACCGTAAGTATTTTTTTTTTTCGAGTACCTCAGGATTTATATTACGACTTTTCTAATCAGAGACTAAGCTTAGATTAGGAGGCTTAGCTTAAAAAAAGGAGTTAATTTAATTATTCCTATTTTATATATTATTCCTGTAAAATGTTCAATTTACGCTCCACCCCTAATCCTTAGCCCATAAGAGAGAGAGTGGTTTTTTGGAAAGGGTCACGAGGGGATAGGAGGAAAGCTAAACCATACATACCCATTAACTACCGATGAACCAAGATAAATTTAGAGAGATTGTGTGGTGGAGAAAATTTTACTTAAAAAATTCCAGGTTAATTAAAATAAATCCTTAATAACTTATAAAATAAAGGCTACTAATAAAAGTAGGGAGTGAGTGAATGATTAAAACCGCAATAATAATAAGCATAATAATAATAATAATTAGCATAAGAATAGTGTATTCTCTTTTGCCCTCGGCCAAATTAAATTAAAACTGGAACCATATATAATGCAAGGCGGCGGAGCCGTCCATATTTATATAGCGCTAATTTAGGATTTAAATATTCCGCTAAATCGAAAGAGAGAGCTTTGAAAATGAAATCATTAAAATGTGAACCTCTTACCTAATAACAATATCACTTGATATCACTTTTTTTTAGATGTCATGGCAGAGACAACACTTTAAATTAAGTAGTATTACTCATTTTAGTTTAGTGTTAAAATTAATTCATTTTTAACATGCTGACTAAATAGAGCGAAGACGGGAGACATTTCATGATTTTCAATGTCTGCTAAAAACCTTAAATTTTAATCAGATTTAGCTCATCTTTTAAGTTGAAGAAGAATCCTTTGAAGCGAATATATTACTGCAAAAGAAAAGGCAAAGGTTAGCCTAATTAATATGTTCTTATTTATAGTGAATGAGTCTTTTTAAGCACAGGCTTTATCTAAACCAATAAGTCATAATTAATAAGTAAGATCAGAAATTTAAAAAGAAATTAGACGTATTATTTCACTATTAATAAACTCTTAAATTTGGGAGCTAGAGATTTATATTACCTCATCACAAAAAGGATCCTAAGGCATAACTTTTAGATTCTTTTATTCCTAGCTCTAGATAGGGAGATTTATTCCATTTCCATTTTATCTATATTAGAGGAAAATAGGAAAAATTCTTATACCAGAATAAAATCAAAGAAGAAGAGGATTCGAACCTCTTTAAAAAAATGAGACCCTCACTTCTTTTTATTCAAAGACTAATAGCATAATCTTTATCTTTAATTAAACTAAACTCTTTAGTATGATTAGATTCAAATATTTAGAATAGTTAATAGTGGGAACGTTTATACTAGAAGGATGAGAGTAAAAAAAAACACACAAAATTATGTCATTTTAAGTGTATATGGTGCCTATACAAACGGAGCAATACTTAAGTTATTTTAGAATGAATTGACTACTTAAAACACTTTTATTTCTTTTTTTTTTTTAGATTATTTCTTTTTTTTAGATTCTAGATAAAAGAAAAGTATCGTATCCTAAATTGTATTAAAGGAGTATAAATTGTACTAAAGGAGTTAAAATGAATCATCTTTAATAATTAGTCATTACTTAATTTTAAATAGATGAAAGAAGAGGTCCTAAAAAAAAAGAGTTAATGAAACTTTTTTTAAGTAGGTTTACAATATTAGCTATCGCTCAACGCACGCCATACTAAAAAAGATTCTTTATTTTAACGATATGGTAACTCCTAGTCAAATGATAAATTAGTTAATGCTTAGCTCTATTGCCTCAAAGCAAAACACTAGCACCCTATTTAGAAATGTTCTATTTCTTATCTTATCAAAATAAATTAAAAAATTTGTAAATCCAAATTATAATTTTAATAATGATGGATAGTAGCTAGAGGACGGTTTCCTGCTTAATATGCATTCAGCTCTTATCCGTAATGTTTGTGGCTACCCAACTATGCCAATATCACTAGAATATCTAACAATTGGTACACGATTGAAACACAGCCTATTGATCCTTTCGTACTAGAAGGTCTACCTCTTTTTACTATTTATCCCTCCGGAAGATAGGGACCATACTGACTCACGTCGTATTAAACCCAACTCACGTAACCTTTTAATGGGCGAACAGCCCAACCCTTCCAAGCTCCTACTCCCGGAGGATAGGTTGAGTCGACATCGAGGTGCCAATCAGTCCGGACAATGTGTACTCTCGCGGACTATCAGCCTGTTATCCCTAGCGTAACTTTTATCTATTGATCCCCGTCTATTCCATATTATATCGAAGGGTCACTATGCCCTACTTACGTATCTGTGCGACTTATAGGTCTTTCAGTTAGGCATGCTTTCCGCCATTACGCTCTTTCCGCCGCCGTTTCACTGGCAGATTGATCCCCATTCAATTTCTAGCTCTACCTTTTTAAATTAAAATGAAAGAAAAGTGAAAATAAAGTTCAGTAAAATTAATTTAATTCTCTTATTCTCTTTTTATAAGTTTATCTCTACATTTAAAAAAATTGTTATATAAAAAAAAAAGAAGTATTATAAATTAAGTTTAGTTCGTATTTTTTTTTGATAATTATGATATAATTATTTTTTCACACAATAATCGGTACGAAATTTAATCCTTACCCCATCTCTATGGTGGGAGAGCTACTATTGGTGCACTGTTTAAATTCCTTTTATCTATTAGTATAAAATATTTGAATTAGTTTTATGATTGGGCTTTTATTAAAAACCCTCAAATAAACTTTAAGTTGAGAGCCCTTTAGGCTTAGAATTATAAGAATACTTCAGATTAAAATGGATAAAACAATGTTAATTTGGTCAAATATTAAAATATTTAAAATATAATCGGATGTACTTTGCTACTCTATTAAAGACGACCGCCCCAGTCAAACTGTCAATTAGTCAATTCTCCCTTAACTCCTTACGAGATCAAGGTAAACATTAACCCAGTTCTGATCGGAAGGTGTTCCATATTCCGTCTATCGACATCCCTAATCACTATTGACCAGACCTGTTGTAGATTAATGTGATAACTAACTACAGTAAAGCTGCATAGGGTCTTCCCGTCCCCCCGGAGGTAGTGAGCATCTGCACTCACAATTCAATTTCACTGAGCGACTTGTAGAGACAGTGAGGCCATCGTTACATTATTGATACAAGACCACATTTAATGGCCAACTGATTTTGCTACCTTTGGATCCTCATAGTTAAGACCGCTATTAACCAGACATTCGATTAGTCACTTTCATAACCGCACTTATATTAATGGCATTGGGCAAATTTCAGAACCTATACCACGATATTAATCATTGCAGATTCTTATGTTTTAAGTAAACAGTCGGGGCCTCCGATTTTGTGCCACCACCTGAAATATTCACTTATAGCTAAGTGAAGTTAAAGTGGTCCTTCTTTTCGCCTAACTTTTGAAGGGTTCTTGCCGAGTTCCTTAACAAGTCTTCGCTCTACGCCTTAGTATTCTCAACCAGCGAACCAGTGTCGGTTTAGGGTACGGTAGTCATTTTAAACATTCTTTTCTAGGCCCTAATTCTAAAAATAGAAAGTTTTAAACTTTCCTTATTTTTAGTTTTCTATAAGGACTTTCTGTTTATTACTCATCGAATAAAACTTTGGTTTTAATTCTTAGAGGCCGCATTTACTCAGTGGTGATTTAATCTTGCCCTGAAACCCTTTCGCATTCGGCGAGAAGTATTATAACTTCTTTTTTCGTTACTCATGTCAGCATTCTCTCTTCAGTTACGTCAAAACAATGAAACACTATTTTTCAATCGTTCTGAATGTTCTACTACCTCACCTTATTACAATAAATTAATGAACTTTTATTCTATTAATATATGAAATAAAGCAGCACGATATCGGTTGATTACTTAGACCCGTTGAATTTTCGGTGCAACAATCTTGCCTTTATAACTTAAAACAGGTGTCATAAGTTATTGAAGGTTTGGGCTGATGCGTTGTTACTATACGTTCATTAAAAGTAGCGACTACCAGGCTCACTTTACAGCTGCATTCAATGTGTCACATCCTTAATTTCACTTAGTCATCATTCGGGACCTTAAATTCGTGCTCTCGACTGTTTTCGTCTGGACTACCCAACTTCGCATGAGCAGTCTGAAAGTCTACCATCAATTTATGTTATTTCGAGTTTCACTTCCAACGGTAAGATTTCTAGGCCCCCTCATACTTAAGTCATAATAATTGAATTCAATTATTACTATTTTGAAACTGCCGTACTGTACCATCATAAATCTTGTGTAGACGTCATACTTAAATATGTTTCGTAGAAAACCAGCTATCACCAGGTTAGGTTTGCATTTCACAACTTTCCAAAGCTCATCGGAGAATTTTGCAACATTCACCCGTACGATCCGTTATAAATCTGGCCATGGAAAGATCACCTGGCTTCGGGTCTAATAGAAGTAACTAGTCCAACACTATTAAAAAGAAATAGATTACATACTGACCCAGTGAGGCTTATAAAAAAAGAACATATTAGATCTTTTAATATAAAATATATCTTTAAACTTAAATTAAGGGCTTACCTCCCCCAAAGGTAAAGAGTGGCTAAACCTATGGGGTTAATTTGAAAATTTAGAGGAAGGTAAACGTTATACGATAAAGTACCCCTTAATAATAAATAAGAATAATAAAGCACTAAGCCAGATAATAATACAACACTATACAGTATATAATAGTTTTACATTTCACGTTTAATATAGAGTACTATATTTAATGTAAAATTTATCTATTCAATGTTAATAATCCAGTCGCTTTCGCTAGGGCTTTTAACCTTGCTACTCCCATTAACTTGCTGACCCATTATGCAAAAGGTACGCCGTTATTTTATTCAAAATTTCGACTGCTTATAGAGCTACTAATTCTAACTAGAAGTACACCACTTCTATTACTCTTCCTTTACAGTACTTTTCGCTATCGCTAAATTTATCATACTTAGCCTTAGAGGATGGTACCCCTATATTCCGACAAGTTTTATCTCATCGTACTTTATTAATAACTTAAAATAAAAACTACAGGACATTTAAATTAAATTTTCCTTCTTTGGTTTCTTCCTTTTAAATTTATATTACCTCACCTACCCAATCACCCCATTAGGAGGGTGTTTGATATTTATTTTAGCTTTTTTTATAAGATGGTTCTAGTATTAAAAGATGAATAAAATAAGAATAAGGTAAAAAATAGTTAAAGTGAACAAATTCATTTTTTTTTAGTTATTAAGGCTAATCCGATTTCACTCGCCATTACTTTCGGAGTCTCGGTTGATTTCCTTTCCTTTCCTTAATAAAATGATTTACTTCAGGAAGTTTAAAGTATACTATCTATAAAAAAAATGTGACCAATCCCCAAGGCAGGGTAAGTTTAAGAGATTTGTTAGTAAGCCACAATATAAAAACGATAAGTTTAAGATAATATGGCTGACCTTTATTTTATGATGGATAGTTTAAGAACGTTTTAGAGAAATAGCTTAATTGAAGTTTTCCCATAGGATTCGACTCTTTTTTAATAGAGTATTTGGTAATTTTACCTCCTTTTTTATAAATTTGCCTTAGTATCCTTAATAGCCCCTTTAAATTACTTTTATTTAATTAATCGTAAATTAAATTTTTTGGTGTTATTATCATATCGTCACCGATACTTTTAAATTTGAATAAGATAAATAGAAAATTACGGTTATGGGGGGAAAGAGCGCTAGCAACCCTCATGATGATTACTTACGCCCCTTTATGGAGAATATGAGTCTTTTTAAAAATCAGGATTTATTATAATTGCTCAAAATGCTCCAGTATAATTTTATTATTCTTTGTTTTCACTTTTTCAAAAATATATAATTTTAAGTAATTTTTTGGATTGAATTAGTTATTAGAGGAACTAATTTTATTTATTTTTACGTCCATATTTTACTATTACTATTGCCTCTTTTCTTTTTTTTAATATTTATTTAAACAATGATAACAAAATTTATTTCTTTCTTTAAAAATATTTGGAAATTAGGCATTAAAATGAAAGATTTTGTGTCTGTTACAAATTTTCTAGGATCTTTTACAAGACTTAAGTTATTTCTTCTTACTTTAACATGCATTTATGCAATAATTCTTTGCTTAATGTATTATTTCTTAATTAAAATTTTTGAATCTGCTATGGAATATATTAACACTGTACGACTTAGAGAGTTAAATAATGACATAGTTTCTCTTATGTCAAATCACTCACTCCCAAGAATTAACAATGTGAATTATTCATCCACTATTATTAATCAAATTTATCAAATTCATGGTATAAGTTCTTATCGTGAGTTTATTTTCCCACATTTAGCTTCACATTCAGCTTCACAAGATATTATCACTCTTAAGAATATGTTATCCTCTTATCCTGATATTCATAATAAATTGACTTCATTAGTATTTCAAGATATGATGAGAGAACACACTGATAGCATAGTTGAGGTGAGTCATTCATTGTTTAATCGAGCAGTTAAATTGACCATACCTCTTATTTTATCAGTATTAATCTTAGGAGGAATAAGCATCTGGAAAGGTGAAGTACAAGAAACTCCTGTAATTCAAATAGTAGAATGTTATTTGATTTAATATTACACACATTTTTAGAGATCTCAAAAGAGCGCACTAAAATTAATAGGATTCGCCTAAATACAAATAATTTATTTAGTTATCAATTTGTATTTTAATATTAAATTATACTTATACTTATGCGATATTCTCTTTATAATAAATATACCCAATCTTTTTATTTTAGAAACATTACAAATTCATTTATTCTAATTTTAGAGGAACGATAAATGATTAATTGCCTCTTTTTTTAAATATAAATATAAATATAAACATAAAATGAAAAACATAAAATTAAATACAACCCCTTTGGACTTATTGGGAGCACATAATAAATGGACTGATTATATCATAAAATTAGAAAATCAAATATTAACCCCTATTACTTTAAAATTCTCACTTAACAAATTTTGGAATGATATAGTTACTAAAAATCTGTCTAAAGATCAAGTTATGTTTATTCAATTTTAAATAAAATTAAATAATGGATTATACAGATCAATAAGCCATGTACAAATCGTGAAAAAGAATGATAAAAATTCACTATTAGATTCATTTAATATATTCTGGGAAATTAAATCAGAAGAATATCACGTAATGTTATTAGATTCTATTATTTTTTATTATAAAATTTTACCATTAGATGCTAAAATAAAATCTCATCAGGTTTTTGTCCTTTATCTTACATTCTCTTCTTTTTAGTTATAAATGGCGGGGTAGCTTTGAAGTTTTCATTTAGATCTATTGATTTAAACTACTTATACTTAAACCCCCTTTTTATCTACTTAAAGTGTGTTATTTTTCTAATTTGATTTAATTTCTCTATATTTATTGAAATTTTATTGAGAATGTGTCAATTTAAATTTGACACGTCATTATTTATAAGTGTGCTGGCTTAGTTATAGCCCTTTTAGAACCAGGTCTCCCATTTAATAAGCCATTCCGGCTAAGACTAAGGATTAATATGTCATTAATTAGTGAAAAGAATGATCATTCTATTAAAACGGTGTACATCATTAATAAAATCTATAATCGTAATCTACACATTTTAACAAGGTTAAATTAAAAATTTTAATCAGTATAATTATTTTTATCATTCTTTTATCCGATCATTTCTGAAATATCCCCTTAAAAAAAATTTTTTTTTCTTTTTTTTAGATTTATTTAAAACATATGTCAAAAGTGTAATCCTCTTTTGGATTTGAACCAAAATAAGTATTTTAGAAGAATACTGTTCTACCATTGAACTAAGAAGATTTTTTTTAGCTTAGTGAATTTAGTGGATCTAAAAAAAAAATTTTTTTTTTATTTGTGAATTTAGTTTATTTATGTTTTTACGGTCGATGAGCAGGTACCCTTATAATTAGTTCTAATTTATACCCGATCAATAAATTTAGTTCAGTCTTTGATTATTACCTTATAAATAGGCAAAGTGAAATTACTTTTCTTAAAAAAAACCAATGTATGTTATTTCAACCCATTTATATTATTTAGAATAAAACATCCTTTTTTTTTTGTTTCTAAAAACAATCCAATCAATTAAATAAATTCCTAATTACTGAATAATGTCGAATAAATCTAATAAATATAAATTACTGATGGTTTGTTATTTAGTACTAGTAATTATTAAAAAAAAGCATAGAAAAAATGAAATTACTTGCTTTTTTAGATTAATATTGATTTTTTCTTTGGAATTATAAATTTAATACATTAATTAAAAGTATTGATTATTTTAAGTATAACCAAACAAATAGAATATTTTGACAATAATTAACCATTTATAAGGTTAGTTTATTACTATCACTCTCACTTTAATTTCATTAGTGAAAAAAAATGGTATGTAGAAAAAAAATTCAGAGTTAAGAGGGACTTGAACCCTATAAATCAAATTTGCAATTCGATAACAGACACCCTTCTGTAAACTTAACCCTTAAAAAATCCATCTACCTTCTAAAAAAAACGATTCTCTTTCAGGATAAATAAACCTTTATTCATATTTTATGTTAGTACCTAAATAGAATACATGTTTCCAATTCGCGACAACAAACGGAATTTTTTATATTAATACAATAATACAAGTGTCGAAAGAGTGAGAGCATCAAAAAGAGAATTATATCAGTAAAACTGAAAATTTGGGACATATTAAAAAAAACTTTTTGCGGATTAAAATAGCCAGATTTTTCGTAGTTATAAATTAAACTGAAATTCTAGCACCTAAATTTACTATTTGAATCTTTCTATAGTTTTGTATGTATATTTTATAAATATATATAAATATAACCCATATTTACCATTCTAAATGGACATTCTTTTTAAAAGGCTACGCAGAGTGTTCATTTTAGCACTACGCAGCTACGTGGAGGAGGGATTATATTATATTCAAGATAAGAAATATTACTTATAAATTTAAGGACTTCTCTTATTCTTTTTTTTTAGAAAAGAATAACAAATCAATATTTAAAGGAGCCTTTTGAGTCGAGCCGAGGGATTAATGTTTGGTATACCAATATACCCTTGACCCACTCATTTTTTTTTTAATGAATTGAACCGGTTTCTATCATCCTCCCTTTTAAACCAGTGCCCTTTAAACACTATTCCTTTCCTTCTTTTGTTAATATAAATACCTTATGAGCGGAGGGGAGGAAGGAATATAAAGTGGGAACGAGAAAATTAAAAAGAGCGCGGAGCGATAAAATAAACTTAAAAGAGTAAACTGAAACTAAAAAGAATAGCTTTTTCATTATTATTTAGGCATTAAGAGGATTCGAACCTCTGTTTAAAGTATTAACAGTACCTCGCATAACCACTTTGCTATAATGCCTTTAATTTAATAAAAAAGATTTGAATTTTTTATTTATTTTTATGTTATTCTCTTTTATTATTATTAGATCAATTATTATTATTAGATCTTTTATTATTATTAGATTTCTTATCATTAATCTTATTGTCAATCAGTAGTTACAGTACAATTAAAAATATGTGAACTTAAGATGAATAGACTAAATTATTATCCCTGTTCCTCTTTATTTAAATTAAAACTATCCTTCTTTAATGGTTATAAAAGACTTATTCTTAAAATTTGAAATAAACTAAAATGAACTGAAATCCTTATGGGCATTATGGAGAGATGGAAGGTGGGAGCGGGTGAATTTAAATAAGAGCGCGGAGCGATTAACTGCACGATCTCTGAAATTTCGAATATGAATAGAAAAAAGAATATGTAGGCTGGGGGTTAACATAAATAATTAAAAAAAAAGTAAGATAAATTTAATAGGACTAGTGACTGTATCAAAAAAAAAAATAGCTAGTAAACTTACTTAGAAGAAGTTTTAAATACTAATACTAATGATGACAGATAAATTAGAAATAATCTAATTTCACTAAGTAGAGAAGTATCTAGTAAGACTGGAGCACAAACTATAAATAATAAAGTGAGTAACCCTAGACATATATATAATGAGTATGTTGTTACTACTCCTGTATCTAATTTAGCTACATTTAATCCTGTTTTAGTTAGTACTGAAGAAAGACCATGAGGTCCTACTACTTCAATTACTCCTTTGTCTAAAACCTTAGTAATAGTATATCCTAGTTTAAGTCCTCCAGATATAATATATTTATTATATACTACATCAAATAAAAATTTACTATTTAAAAAGGTGTAAACTGTCCGTCCAGCTCCAAAAATAGGGGTTTTAGGAGAGGATGTTTCAGTTAAACTTATTATAAATTCAGGAGTTTTATGATATAAAAATAATCCGGAAATAGCTCCTAATAAAGATAAAATTGCAGGCAATAGTTTTATCAATATTGGTAAACTGAACTCTGCTTCTATTAGAGTTATATGGTTAGGGTGAACAAATATACTATTAGAAAGGAAATCTGAACCAACTCCTACAAATAGATCTGAAAATACAAACCCAAAGAAAATACTAAATAAAGCAAGAATTGTCAAAGGAATAACTACACTAAGACTAGCCTCATGACTATTTAAATAATCAGTACGTTTAGCATTCGGATAAGTTAAAAAAGTTAATGATATTAATCTAAAAGAATAAAAAGCAGTTAAACCAGCAGTTAGGCTACCCAGAATATATGCAAAATATCCACTAAATCCATATTGAGCATAACCTAATTCTATTATCAAGTCTTTAGAATAGAAACCAGTTAGCCATGGTGTAGCTAATAATGATAAACTACCTATTAACATAATTGTATAAGTAAAAGGTAAGAAATTAATTAAACCTCCTAATCGTCTAATATCTTGTTGATCTGCCATGCTATGTATTACAGAACCGGCTGAAAGGAATAATAAGGCTTTGAAGAAAGCATGATTTATTACGTGGAAAAGACTTACATCATATTTACTTAAACCTACAGCTAATACCATGTATCCTAACTGAGAAATAGTTGAAAAAGCTATTATTCTTTTTATATCATTTTGTACTAGACCACATAATGCCGCTACAAAAGCTGTTATTGAACCAGTTAAAGTTATAACTAATAAGGCAGTAGGGCTGTATTCTAAAATAGGACTAGTTCTTACTAATAAGTATAAACCAGCAGTAACCAATGTAGCAGCATGAATTAAAGCTGAGACAGGAGTAGGACCTTCCATCGATCCGGGTAACCAACTATGTAGAGGGATTTGTGCAGATTTAGCCATAGCACCTGTAAGTAATAATAATCCAATTATAGTTATAGCTGTTTCATTCATAAAAGGAACTAAATTAAAAACAGTCGCATAATCTAAAGATCCAAATAATGCAAATATTGCAAAAAATCCAATACTTAATCCCATATCACCCACTCTATTCATAGTAAAAGCAAGCATTGCTGCTTTATTCGCCTGTATTCGAGTCCACCAAAAGTTAATTAATAGATAAGAAGCTACTCCTATCCCTTCCCACTGTTTATCTTATAATTTAATTAATTAAAATAGAGAATTTTCTAGCTAAAAAAAAATATACTTTCCCTATTTTATAATACATAGAAGGATACATATTTTAAGTAAATTCTGCTACCTTAGGCACTAGGTACTAAGGTGTTACAATTCTCCATTGATTGGGTCTTTACAAAGACTTTCGACATTTAAAATTAAAATTTTGAGTCAAAGCATCTATTAATAATTCTATTTCATTTTAAGTATAACTATCAGTATTTAAATTTAATGTACCCTACACCATCATCATCCTTAATCCAGAAAGCTAATTCTACTTCTGTTCTGTTAAAATATCTTTTATATTAGAAGGAAAATTTTTTTTATAGAAAAAATCCCATAAAGAGTTAAAACAAGGGAGCATTCTAGTTTTAACTATTAAGCTATTATATTATTTTCCTGTACGCTTATCAGGTTTTCTATTAGTAGACTTAGGAGGGCTTAACGTATCACTTTAAAAAGTTCTATAAAAAATAAAGAGAATGAATAATACCCTGGTCGAACCTTAATCTAGTATGGCTATTATCTGCAGAGAAGAGAAGATAAGAGCCATTATAGAGACAAGTTAATCACCTAAGGTTAACCTATTCATCTTATTTAAGATGATAATTTAAATTTAGAGTACTGTTAGAATTTTCCCTCATTCTATTGCTGGGGGTCAATTAAAAGAGGAAAAAAAGAGCTTGCATCAGGCTTTAAAATAATCTCTTCTTTAGCGCGTTAGCCAAAAAAAGGGAGCGAGGGTTTAAATTTAAGAAATTTATTCGTAGCGTAGAATAGTATCTAGAATTCTTTTTTTTTTTGCTAAAAAGCATAAAGATAATCATTGTTTAATTGCTTTTCATCTTATAAATTATAGATAAAAGGATTAAATCTTAGAAATTAATTTATTTAATTCTTACTACGTATAATCTCTGAGGAAATATACTTTCATTCTTTTATATCTTTTAGTTAAATTCAGTATATCATTATAAGGATGACCCCTTGATTTATTTAATCAGAATAAAAATAAAGAGAATAAAAATAAAGAAGATGATTTTCCTGCTGGTTATTAAATAGAATAAACTATTTTTCTTATAAATAAATTAGTCAGCTTATTCTAATCTTAAAGTTCCAGCAAATAGTAGTATTATGCAATTCATTTTTCTATATAGTGTGTGTTTTTTAAGAAATTTATAAACTAAGGCATTAGGCCGAGTTGACCTACAAATAAAACAAAAAAGTTAGCACCTGAAACTAAAACTAACATAAAGAAAGTGAATAAAGACAAGTAAGAGAAAAATCTTTGATTGTGTGGATCTTCACCCATATAATTCACTGAAAATAGGTGAATTAATGTCGAAATATATAAAACAGGAATAAACATTGATACTGTTAGAGAATCAAATAAAAATTCCCATGAGATAGACATATTTTCAGAATCAATCCAACTAAATAACTGAATTGAAACAGGAGAACCACAAATTCCTACTTCATAAAAAGAGATAGTAGCTAGAACAGATGATAAAAATAAACATGATATTGTAATCACATGTGATCCAGTCACTCCTACTTTTCTACCCATTAAGCCTGAAACAATTGAACCCAATAAGGGTAGTATTAATATTGATAGATACATTATGTTCTTAGTGATATACTTCCTCTTAATCTGTAATAAGCTACTAGAATACTTAAACCAATTACTGATTCAGCTCCTGCTATAGCTATTATATATATTGCAAACGTTTGACCAATATTATCATCAAACCCAAAACTAGATATTAAAATTAATAAAGTGACAGATAAAAGCATTATTTCTATAGAAATGATAAGTAATATAAGATTTTTTCTATTTAAAATAAAACCTAATATGCCTATTAAAAATAAGAATAATGACAGATTCATAATAATTGTTTTGTTAATATCCTTAGGGTACCATTAATAAAATAAAGAAATAAGGAAATAAATTAAAGAAAGGGGTGTAACGATATCAGTTAAAGAAGTGATACAAATTAATAAGTGTTTAATTAAAAACCTTCTACTCGCTAATTCCATAGGGGCGACTGATTTTATACACCCTCCTAGATTAGTGTCAGTTTCTGGGTCCGATTCCATTTTTTATTATTTTATCGCCTATTCTTATTAAAACTTTAAAATATTATTAAAACTTTAAATATTAATTTAGACTGTTTATTTAAATGACCGCGGCCCATTGACCGCTAGCGTCATCTGATACTAAGCTAAGATCAAAAGAGGACTGTAGTGTGAAATAATTTGCTGCATTCAAACATAAAAACAAAAATGACTTTTTTTTCGAGCCCTTCCAGATTCGAACTGGGACCAACCTAATTGACAATCAGGTACTCTACCTATTAAGCTAAGGGCCCTTTACTTTGAACAAATAAAAAAAATAAAAATAAAGAAAAAGCTTACATTGCATTAAAATAAAGGCCTCTAGCTATAAGATAAGAAAATATAAGATGAGTCATTATAAAATCATTCAACCATCAGAAATAGTTCATCAAAAATAAAAGGATGTTTATAATAGCAATAGAATCACTGAAAGAGCTAGAAGTCTTCACCTTAAGGGGAGACTGTTATTTTATAAACAAGTTTTAAGGATATTTTAAGTAAATGACGTAAACGTTTAGCTTGATAATTTAAAGTTATTACAATAAAGTAAAGCATACTTTCAGTTTATTTAAGTCTTCTTATTTTTAAGTAGAGTCATATTTTAATAAAAAAATAAAAAAAGGGCTAATAAAATTAAAATGTTCCAAACCTTTTATGAGTAAACAAACCTTTTTTAAATAAAGAGTATGCATCTAGTTTAGTAAATTAACTCATAAGATTGATAAAAAAATAATAAAATAAAGACGATTAGTTTAAATAAAATAGAGTAGAGTATAAATAAAAAAGGTCATTTAAACTAAATTATTTTATTATTACAAGAATGAGGAGATTTGAACACCTACTAATGATTTTGGAGATCACTGTGCTACCAATTGCACTACACTCTTATTTGTTCCTTATTAATAAATTTAAAAGTATAGGCCTTAGGTGATGGTACCCTTATAAACCATCTTACTTAAGCTATCCCATATACCCGAAATATTTATTTAAAATTATTAACGTTGACGAAGGAATAGAGTTATATTTAAACTTATATATAAAAAAAATTAGAAAATAATTAGAACATTAAAAATATAAAGGTCTAGGTAGATTTATTTTTTCATACATATACAACAAAAGGGGTTAAGATAAATAAAAAGAAAATATTAAAATAGAACTATGATTTGGGGCTTAATTTAGTTATATACATTCTCACTACTTGTTGAAATGTAAAAACCGGAAGAATGTATTTAGAAAAGATATAAATCAAGGCTAAAAGTGTTAAAAATGAAAATGATAGTTGATTTATAAAATAAAATGGTAATAGTTGAGGCATAATTTAATTAATTTATTTTATTTATTTAATGCTTTAAAATAATAAAGAATAGCTATGGAATCCTATTTATATGTTCCAAGTTTAGATTGAATAGAGGAGAAAACCTTAGAGTTTTGTGTTTAGTGGTGAGGATTAATGGGTATTTTTTTTTATTTTACGGAGAGGGCACGGCTTAATTCATATAATCTGAGAGAGTTATTAAAATGAGCTAACTAGACAGCTTTTATTAAATTTAATTATTTACGCTTACTATGCCCATCCCTAATGACAAGTAGGAGATCAGGGAATAAAAATAAACCCAACTAAATTATAAAAACAGGAAATTCAATCCAAAAAGGTAGAAAAATTAGAAAAAGGTATAACTAGGTTATTGAAATAACTAAATCTTATTACAAAAATAAAAAGCTGTCTCACCCTATTTTTATTTTAATCTAAAATTTTTATTTTATTTAATGAAATGAATAAATAGGATTAATTAGATTAGTCTAAATATAAGGTACAATAGTTTGTCCTAAGCCTAATTTATTTTTTTTTATATTTTCTTAAAATTCCTATATATGTATGAAAAATGGTAGGATTAAAAAAAAAGTAAATTAATAAGAACACTTTTTTAATGAGACATTATGAGAAATTAAAATAAATTTTATAGAAAAATAGAAAAAGAAAAAAGAAAACTTAAGAGAGTTATTAGATATAGGATTTTGTTTACAACATAAAAAAAAAACAGAAGAGGATAGGTAACTATGCCACCGAAGCTTTAAGTATATGTGTTTGCGTGTCTTTTGTTTTTTTTTTTATTAATTAAAAAAAAAACTAATAATATTAGAAATAGATGATATGGCGCGATAAATTAAAATAACCTAAATATTTAAAGAATTAAAAAGGATAATAATGATAAAGATAAAAAAGAAATTAAAGTGATACAAATAATCAAATAAATAATTAGAAAGTAATAAATTTATAGTGATATTTATAAAAGAATTAAAGTTCACTTTTTTTATGGGATTAAAAATGTTTATTTACGTTAACAATATTTCAACCTCTTTTAATTATTACTCTTTTAAAGGGAATTAAAAAATATTTGGTAGTCGACAAAGTTAACAAATTATTATAGTAAAAAAAAGTAGGGTTTAAAATAAATTAAAAAAAAAAAATAAGAAAAGAAAATATATTATAAAAAAGACAAGACCGCCCTTTTAATCTAAAAACCATTTTACTTAAATATTACTTAATAAAACTTATAGCAGTAAAATATATATTAATAGAAGCTATTACTTTTTTTAGATTACCCATAAAGGATAAAGCAAAAGATTACCCATAAAGGATAAAGCAAAAGGCGCGTGAAAAAAAAAAAAAGAACATGACATTAAAGACATCTATTTTATCACACATTATTAGAATTACGAGTGAAGGTTCTACGCATAACATAAATTTTAAACCATTTTATTTTTATATAGAGTTGAGTAAAAAAAAGAAAGCAAAGAAGAATTTGTTTATGATAAATTGTGAGAGTATAAATAATAAGCGGTTTAAATGGCTCAAAGACAAGTGTATTTATCCGCTTACTGTCTTTTTTAGGAAATTTAAAAATTTTCATTTACATTTACAGAAGGAGTGATAGGAATTTTATTATAGAAAAAGAGGCCCTGCTACATTGTGCTAATACCTTCTACCAGCCTCTTTATATGTTGTGTAAATTTAATGATTTATATTTAACTTAATAAAATAAACAGTTAGAATCTTATGCAGCAGTAGGACTAACTCATTTCCTTAATATGAAATATTTTGTTAAGAATTGTAAATTAGATTCTATTTCAAAAATTAGCCAATTATGCATTCCATGCGCTTAATCAGGACTCAAAAAGAAATGTGACTCGGTGTATTTTAAGTTAAATGATATAAATAAATTGCTATCTACTCCCTACCCTTTTTTAAGGAAGAAGATTTACGACCTAGGGTAAATTGTAATTTAGGTATGAATTAATTACCACTCCAGTAATATACAGCTATAAACAAGAATAGCCATACAACATCTACAAAATGCCAGTAAAGTATTGCAGCTTCAAACCCTTGATGATGTGAATCAGTCAAGTGATAGTTAATCATTCTAATAAAACCCACTAAAATAAACAATGTACCTACTATCACATGTGCTCCATGAAGCCCAGTAGAACAGAAGAAAACACTACCATACACACTATCTGCAATAGTAAATCCTGCTTCTAAGTATTCAAAATATTGTAAACCTGTGAAAAGAATAGCAAATATAATAGTTAACAAAGTCCCTAAGATTGCTCCAGATCTATTTCCTTGTATAAGAGCATGGTGACCATATGTGATAAATGCACCTGAAGATAAAAGTAAAATAGTATTTAATAAAGGGATAGCAAAAGGATCTAACGCTTCAATACCAAAAGGAGGCCAACTAGCTCCTATTTCAATAGCAGGTGCTAAACTAGAATGAAAAAAAGCCCAAAATATAGATAAGAAAGCAAATATTTCAGAAACAATAAATAAAGCAACTCCTATTGTCAAACCAGTTTGAACCTCTTTTGTATGAGAACCTAAATAGGTACCCTCAGCTACTACATCTCGGAACCATAAAATCATTCCAGAAGCAGTTAATAAGAAACCTAAACTTAAAAGGGAACCTCCATTAGCAAAACCATGAAAGTACATAACAGCACCCACGGCCATAATAAAAACTGCAAAACTAGTCAATAAAGGCCAAGGAGAGGGATCTACTAAATGGTATGGAAAAGCCTGAAATTGTGTTCTATTCACATTCGTCATAATAATATAATATAATCTAATTAAATAAATACCAAGGTATATTGACAATCTAATATCTAAATAAATCAAGTCTTATACTTTAAATTAGGCCTATTAGAGAAAGAGTTATAGGAGAGTATAAGGAAAAATAAATAATGAGGTCATTATTTATTTTTATAATTGAAAAGTTCAAGTTCCGCAATCTCTCATGTCAAAATTTAATCATAGTAGATTAAGATTGGTTGCTTAAATTAGGGTAATTTATAAAAATTACACTATCTTTTTTTTTTATGATAATTTGTAGATAGGATTTTCCCTTGAAAAAATACTTCGATATTTTTTTAAGTGATAGTAATATGAGATTAATAAAAGATCCATGTTAAAGGTTTTATTAGGTAAGATCTTTAAATATCATGGTATCCTATTTTATCTTTTAAGACCAGACAATACATACCAGAAAAAGGTAGGGTGGAGCTCTCAATAAATTTTTAGCTATTCGGAGAACGGTGTCATCCTCGTAGACGTCGATAATTCATAATTAGAACATAATCGTGTTATCTTAAATATTTATATTAGGCTCCATTTTCCTTTAAATCTTTTTATTTTATATAGGATAATTAAAACAAAAAAGTTATCTGAAGTATTAATTTTAGTGAACATTTTTTTCCATTAGCGTATGTTTATATATATCTAGCATTATTTTAATTGATCTTACTTTGAAATATTCTTACTTATTCTATTATAATCATTACAATAAGAGTTAGGAGAATGATAATAGTCTAAGAGCTTTAAATAAAAGGATTTTTTTAGTTATTTAGTCCTTGAGGATGCTACCCAGATATCTCTTTTAGAGATATCTTATTAAAAAAAATACATTCCTCTATAAAGAATATAAAAAATAAGGTACAGATGAATGAAGTGAGGTTAATATAAAGTTAGGAAAGATACCTAAAATTAGAGTAGGAATTAGTAAGCTAATTAGTAAAATAAACTCTCGTCTATCTATATCTTTTAAAGGTGATAAATATGGTGAGTAAGAACCGTAAGAAATTCTATTATAAAAGAAAATAGAATAACAAGCTGATAACACTATACCTGTAGCACCTAAAGCAGCCACTAGAGGAGATCTAAACCAAGTTCCCATTAATGACATAATTTCCCCTGCAAAGTTTAGAGAAAGAGGGATTCCAGTGTTAAATAATGTAAAAATTAAGAAAAATAGGGTAAAGACTGGCATATAGTAAGCTAATCCTCTATGGTAGACGATCACTCTAGAATGAGTTCGATTATATATAATACCTCCACAGCAAACAAATAAAGCAGGACTTACAAAACCATGAGCTAGGCTTAATAATACGGCTCCCTCAATCCCTTGTATAGTATTCGAAAATAATCCTAACATTACTACCGCCATATGGGCAACACTACTGTAAGCTATTACAGCCTTAGTGTCATTCTGTCTAATTGTAGCTAAACTAGCGTAAATTAAGGATAATACAGAAATAGCTTGAACTAAAGGCATAAAATAGTTAGTAGCATCTGGTAAAATAGAGATTAATACACGAAGATAACCATATGTAGCTAATTTTAAGATAGTTCCAGCTAATATAATACTTCCAGCTAAGGGTGCTTCTACATGTGCCTTAATTAACCAAGTATTTAAAGGCCAAATCGGAGTCTTAATAGCAAAAGCTAAAAAAAAAGCTCAGGGTTCAGCCTTTAACCATTTCAGGTTCAGCTAGCTTATCTTCTCAGTATAAATACAATCATATATGGTATTCATACCTTATTTAGGTGTTAATCTAAAATCCGTCACCGGTGAACCGGACCATTTCTTCTAATCTCATATAACCATTTTATGGTTACTTAGAGGATCATGTGGCGTTTGGCCTCTACGCTTTTACAATGAGAGTTTCCAGTCATTGACTTAGTTCGACGATATTCTTAAGGTCATTTCTATGCCTCCGGCCTTATAACTTTAAGAGGTCTCTCGAGTTTGCCACTCAGAAATAATTCATAGTAATAAAATCATTGTTCTTTAAATTAGTTTTAAACATGAAGTGCTGTATTGTAAAAAAGATTGCGAATTAATTTATAAAAAATCCTTTAGTTTATATTTCATACTAGGACACATATATGGTGATATAAGTGGTTTAAGTTTTTTCATAGATTTACTTGAAATATAAATAGTCGGTTGATTTCTTTGCATGTGAATGCTGCATTTTAAATTAAATTTGTATATTAATATGCTTATAATAAATACACACTCTTGAATAGTAAAAGATTGAGTTTGGAGTGTTAGACCTTTATTACATTTGGTACCATCTCCCATTATCCAGTGAGCTAATGCTTCATAAGTTAACATATTATATAAATCTAAAGGAACTCTTTTTTTGCCATCAACATAAAAAATATTATACCATTCGGTTAAACAAGGATAAACTCTAGTAGAAAAAACGATACCTGGATACTTTTTACCATTAAGATGAGTACTAGTTATTCTAGGGAGTGATCTACAATAATGAGCTAACTTAGTATAAACAAACCAAAGATATTCAAAATTGGTTTGTTTTAAAGCTAATAAAGTTTTAGAAGATTTATTTTTATACAACCAACCATCTGACAACAGAACTCCTAAGATAATAGAATGTAAATGTACAGGTATTTGACAAATTTCTCTCAGTTTAGAACTAAAGCCTTCGTATTTTAAGGTAGATCTCAAATTAGAACCATATACTACTAAACTTTTACATTCCGTTTTTACATTATCATTAATTGCACTAATCTTTTTATTATTTAAAGTGTTATTACTTGAATGAATTAATCTGTGGGTCATATCTCTCTGGCTGAAAGAGAGTGACAACCATAACCATTTTTGACTCTCTAAACTTATTTCAGATAATGAAATCAATTGAAAATCCGTAGAACCTACAAAATAAAGAATAGCCATTATAGCTAATAACATAAATAAAGAACCAAAAAGAGTATAAAGAAATAACAAGTAAGCTGCTCTAATTCTAGAAAAACTAGCTCCCCAGGTTAATATTATTATAAATAATGGGATTAATACACTTTCAAAAAAGATATAAAATAGTAATAAATCTAATACTACAAACACTGCTATTTGTAATGTTTCTAATATTAAAAAAGAGATAAGAAAATATTTCATTTTTCCACCTTCTCTTAGCGGAGGTAGTGAAATATCTTCCCAATTAGATAATAGACATAATGGGGTTATAAAAGTAGTTAAAAGAACAAAATATAAAGAGGTCCCATCTATTCCTACATTTAAGTGACAAAAACTTAATTGTTTAAATTCGTATACAAATTGATATTCAGTGGTGTTAGCATCGAATTCAATCCACATAAATATAGATACCATTAAATTAAGTAAAGATATAGACAATGCTATTTTTTTCATTTTATTTCTTGCAATAGTTGAATTATCTTCGATAGGTAGTAATAATAAACAACCAATCAGTGGTATTATTAAGAGCGATGCTATCATGATTTTTATCGGTATCAATGAAGTCCTTAATCACTTTTTTAATATCCATGTGTACAATCTTACTTTATAACGAAATTTTGTTATTTTATTGAAGAGTTAGACCCCTATCCCAAACATATAAATTTTTCCTTAAACCCAGTTTCCTTATGCTTATATAATGAAATTATTTGGGGACTGGACCTATGGAGAGAGGTAGAGGTGGAGGTAAGAAAAAAGCTCTCGCTTTTCATTTTGTTAAGAAAAATGAAGTGTTTAAAAAAAAGAATTAAAATTTAACGAAGAGTCGAGTCCCTAAAAAAAATGAAATAGAGGGTGACATTTTCGATCGGGTAAATTTTATAGCTAGGTTTGAGGTATATTTTTTATTATATGAAATTTATAATTACAACCTAAAATGATGCCATTTACTAGGTGACCCAGCCTATAATAAAGTTGTTTAATCTCTGTTAAGCTGTTCCTTTTATGTAAAATTTATCCTATTTAAATTAGAGGGTTTAAATGAAATAAAATGATTATAAGATCAGTTCCACTGTTCTAAATAAATGTACCTGTAAGCCAAATACTATTTATTTTATAATCCTACTTTTAAAATATTCTATTCTCTCCGGCTCTCTGAAACTCTTTAAACTTTTAAAATCTGTTTAGTGATAGTCTAGTCTAAAATGTAGATAAATGGTAAGATGTGACTCTAAATCATCATCTGAAGTTAACCTTAAGGAACCCTTAAAAGCTGATGGAGCCAGGATCCCGGCTGCTATGTTTATTTTGTATAGTTGTAGCAATACAAAAAGTGTGTTTAAAATAAAATCTAAGACAGTTAAACTTTGTATACCTTAACATAACTAACTACTTTATTTTAATTATATTTTTATTTCAAGTCTATTATTAAATCTAAACATGTTAATTTGATTAAGTCACCCATAGAAATTAGAAATTAAGGAAATGTAATTTAAATAGTCTATTTTTAAAAAAAAATACTTCCAATTTTATCCATTTTTCTTTTAACCTCTGTTTAAATCTGGATATTAATTATGTTCTAAATTTAACTCACATTTAAGGCTTATAATAGTAGAAAATATTAGAAAATAAACTTTTATTAGGGCTAACAAACTCGTAGCCATAGGGATATTTAAGTAGATAAATTAGGTTAGCTAAAACTTAAAATTTAGTGTCTTTTACGAGATCGGAATAAGTAATTAGGAGTAAAAATGTATAAATAGAGGTATAAGTTTTAAATTTTTAAAATTTAAATTAGAATTTTTCAAACTCAGTAGGGACTTCTTCAAATCCGTGGAAAGGTGCAGGGCTATTTATTGACCATTCTAGTGATTCAGCTATAGCTTGTTCAGAGTTATATACATCGTAGTACTCTGATCTAGAGTCAAAATATTCAAGTTCTTCCCATGGAGAGTTATTAACTGGTTGACCATTTGTAAAAAGATCATAAATAATATAACCAAATAAAACAGTAGCTACAACGGATACTATTGATCCAAAACTTGAAATTGCATTCCATTCAGCATAAGCATCTGCATAATCAGGGATTCTTCTAGGCATCCCCGCTAGACCTAAGAAATGTTGAGGGAAGAATGTTAAATTGACTCCCACAAATAGTGTCCAGAAATGTATTTTTCCTAATAATTCATTGTATGTTAATCCTACGATTTTAGGAGCCCAATAGTAGAATCCAGCAAATAGGCCAAAAACAGCCCCCATTGATAACACATAGTGAAAGTGTGCTACCACGTAATAAGTATCGTGTAGACTTACGTCCAATGATGCGTTAGCTAATACGACTCCAGTTAAACCTCCGATTGTAAATAGCGCTATAAATCCTAAACTAAAAATTAAAGGAGTTGTAAATCGTAAAGATCCACCATATAATGTAGCTAACCAACTAAATATTTTGATACCTGTAGGTACCGCTATTACCATAGTGGCCGCTGTGAAATATGCTCTTGTATCTACATCAAGCCCTACGGAGTACATATGGTGAGACCATACAATAAATCCTAAAATTCCAATTGAGAACATGGCATAGACCATACCGATATAACCAAATACTGGTTTACCAGAGAATGCTGAAACTACATGTGATATCACACCAAACCCTGGAATGATTAAAATATACACTTCTGGATGACCGAAGAACCAGAAAAGGTGTTGATAAAGTATTGGATCACCTCCTCCAGCAGGGTCGTAGAAACTAGTATTGAAGTTTCTATCTGTTAGAAGCATTGTAATTGCACCGGCTAATACTGGTAATGATAATAATAAGAGTATAGCTGTAACAAATATAGCCCAAACAAATAACGGTAATGTATGTAATGACATACCAGTTGTTCTCATATTAATGACAGTAGTAATAAAGTTTATTGCACCTAATAACGATGAAACTCCAGCAAGGTGTAAACTAAATATAGCTAAATCTACTGAACCTCCAGAGTGAGACTGTATAGAAGCTAAAGGAGGATAAACCGTCCAACCTGTCAAAAAAAAAATAAAGATTATATATTAAGAAGTTTCCGAAAAGGTTTCTAAATGTGACCAATCATACTTAGTTCGCTGAGTATTCATAGAAGACTTTAGCTCTATTAATTTAGCCGTTCCTTCTTCTGTTCGATAAATCTTACCTATTACTAAATCATGTGCTTTTACCCAATCTAAATAATCCATACGTTTACTAGATAGCAACGGATATTTTGTAAAATAATCAATGATCTCCACTCTAGAAGATAAAGACTTAGCTGTAACTAAATAACCTTTTTCAATAAAGGGTACACCTGTTTTAGCCTTAACTCGCGTTCGTTCGAAAGAGATCGTTTTAGTATTAAAAGCTGAGGCTATAGAAGAAAGTATTGGTAAATAACTTACCGATTCTTCCACTCCTCCACCAATAGAAGTAGTACGGTGATAAGTTTGTCTTTGAGATAAACGAAAGCTTAATTGAATATTTTTAGCTATTTTTAATTCTGTATTAAAAGTGATAAGTAAATTAGAATCACAATCAGCACAACCTGCAAGCCAACAATTCTCAGTGAGAATTGAGTCATCTAAAGGCTTTAATACTAAAGATTCAAACTTTCCATAATTATTAAGCCAAGTGATCAAACGATGTAAAGCTTCTATCTTAGGTGTTCTAAATTTTCCATTGACTAATTGTGCAAAAGTATGTAAAGCAGAAAGGCTGTAGATAGACAGGACATAATAATTACCTTGACCTTTGTTTATAGTACCTTTTAATTTAGTAGCTAAAATTTTAGCCAAAGGTCAGTCTTTATCTGCAAAAACTATTGTTACTGAAGGATAAAGTATTTTTCCCTTTTCTGATCTTATATTATTAGGTATTTTTATACTACCATCTCCTTCTACTAATCCCGCGATGTAATGAGAGAGAGTAGAAGTTTATAAAAAGGATTGAGGGGCCGGACCAGAGCTCAACTGAAAAGGGGACTTAGTAAAAAGGTTTATACTACCGGATCTAATTCTCCTTCCTTCAAGACTAAAAATAGAGAGTAAAAAATGACATAAACCTATTAAAAAGACCATGATTATACCTAATCCTGTCAAAATAAAATATTTGTATCTTATTTTTTTTTTTGGACTATTTCTTTAATTATAAATAATAAAATTATATCACGTAAAGTCTCTAAGGATTAATTACCTGCTAATAAAAGTAAAAGATCTGGATTTTTACATAACAATTAAGAATTAGTACCATAAATCTAATTTTTTTTGCTAGCAAATAGTGATATTTTTGGCTGGCACAGGATTTTGTTTAGTACCAGCACCGTTTTCAACTAATGAGCTTAAAAGTAATAATATTAGTGAAGGAGGTAAAAGCCAAAATGAAACATTATTTAATCTAGGAAATGCCATATCTGGGGCTCCTAATTGTACAGGTACTAAATAGTTACCAAAACCACCTACCATTGCAGGCATAACCATAAAGAAAATCATAATAAATGCATGAGCTGTTACGATTACGTTAAACAATTGGTGATCTCCTTGTAAAAACTGTACACCTGGTGCTGATAATTCTAATCTAATCAGAACAGAAAAAGCTGTTCCAATCATACCAGCAAAAACAGCAAAGATTAAATAAAGTGTTCCTATATCTTTAGCATTAGTAGAAAAGAGCCATCTCTTCAT